CAGTAGTGTATAGTACCGAAGCATTGGTTTATAGAAATGTTAGTTGCCCAGGCTGTGCAGCGGTGGCTACATTACAATATCTCTCCATCCTGCTACTTGCGTAGCATGGGGGTGCGTAACAGGTCACTAGTTTTCATTATTTTCTAGTGTCTAATGACTAAAAATTAGGTTTTATTTTTAATTATATAGTTTAAAAGAAATTTTGTGAAGATTTTACAAGAATAGTAAATGCTCCTCTTTTATTTTTATTAGTATATCTAGATAAATCAGTATAATTAATTTTTCCTATAGAAGAACATCCTTTATCAATCATTTTTACTGTTCTTCGAGGTACTGCCTTATAAGTTAGTAATCGTCCGGCTACTTTAATAGTCAAACCAGTTAAAAAGGCAGGTAGTATATTGCTTCCGGAGGCGCTGGAAGCCTTAATTTTCTTATTATCATATTTTTTAATAGTTTTTACTACAGAATTTTTAATTAATTTTCTAGTAATTCTTCTAAATTTAATTTTATTAATCATAAAAGCTAACAGTCTTGCTAAAATATTACTATCGTTATAAGGATAATGTAATCTAATTAATTCTAATTCAACAGGTTTTTTAAAGAAATTGTTTAAAACTTCAGATAATTTTTTTAATTTTAAAGGATAAGATTTACTTAATCCAATTTTATTTATTATATATATTTTTCTTAATCTTTTTCTTACTCGTTTTTTTAATGTAAAATGATAATCTCATTTTTTATTAAATCATACATAATTTTTTAATGCATTATTTAATGATGAACTTCATTTTATAAAATTATATTTTTTTCCTTTAAATTGTTTAGGACCTAATAAATAATAAAACAATTGTATAATTATTTTATTTGATTTAATAACAAATATAGGTTTACTAATTAAACAATTCATAGATCTAAATGAAGAATATAATAATTTATAAATATTTTGTGCTTCTGGTCTTAAATTGTTATTATAAAAATTATATCCAATAATATTAGAAAAATACATTATAGTACCATTAGTTATCATATTATAACTACTCATTGATTTTAAATATTGATTAATAACTGGTTGATTAATATTATTATTAAAATATAATAAATCAACTGGATTAGAATTTAAGGAAATTGTATCTAATTCACAATCAAACTTTTTAGTAAAAATACCTTTATCCTGAAGAGATAAAACTTCTGCAGCAGCTACACCTTCCTTGCTTCTCAACTCTTCATCACTGAATCGATTGCTATTTAGAAAAGTAATACTTGAATCTTCGGTAGATTTGACTCCGGACGGAGAGCTGCTTTTAGTGATTGATTTAATAGTTTCTTCTATTTTTATTTTATTTTCAGTAAGTACTCCTTCTATATCTTTGTTTCTTAACAAAATCATAGATTGATCAGCACTATGTTGGCTAGTAATTTCTAAATATATATCTTTTTTATTAGTATTTTCTAGATTAGAAATATTAAGTTTTTTAAATTTTATTTTGTTTTTTAAATATCTCATTTTATGTATATAAATATAAAGTAAAATAATTATTTTATAAGTATCTGTAGCCACCGTAACTACCTACTGCTTCGCTATAGTTATGAATAAAAATTTTACTACTGATTTCATCATCTGCTTGCTGCTTACTCCATGCTACGCTGCTCCCTGAAAAGCACAGCCTCTTCCCCACCCTGCTTCCTAGCGGAGCAACCAGAGGGAAAGGATGGAGCTAAGAAGAACCCCCCTTGCAAAGCAAGGGAAGGAAGAAGCAGAAGAAGGATCCCTTCGGTTTCCTCCCTCCCTAGGGTTGCGGAGCTAGAAGAAGGAGTAGGAGGAAGAAAAAGAGCTTGGATCAGTGAGGTAATTTTTCTATTTTTAATTAAGGTAAGTTATATATTGACTGCTTTCTACGCAGGACGGTTGCATAAAGATAATTATAATATATTTTAATAGTATAGTTTATTATAAAAGCAACTAATTAAATAATAATTTAAGAAAATTGCTTTTTTCTTCACTCATTAGAGCTAGCGTAGCGTTAAAAAAAATTGCTAGCTATCTGTTAATTGCGCAACTGCTACGTTGCTTAGCAGAAATCAGAAAGCAGCATACATCATACAAAAAAGATTAACAAGTTAATGTGCAAGGTAAACGCTGCGGAATAAAATAAATATAAATTTAATATAAAGTGAAGATTAACCTTCAAATAGTATTAGTTTTTTTAATTAAAATTTGAAGTGGCTAAAGTTTTTATTTTTTTAATAGATTACATAAAAATATAACATATATTATATATTACTATATATATAGCTTTAGCTTATCTTTTAATGAATACTTATATTTCTTTAATTTAAATTTTAATTTTCCAGATTTTTATTTATTTAATAAAATTATAAAATGAATTAAATCAATATTAGATAATTTATCATCTTGATTAATTAGTTTCATTAATCAGTTAAGTATCACTAATACTAATGATATAAATATTAAGACTACTTATCAAATAGATAGTAATAATTTTAAAACTACTAAATCAGAATTTGATAAAGTAAAGATTTTGATGATAGTGGTTTAAGAAAAAGTTATAATTTTAATGATTATTCATATAATATAGATCCTAAAGATTCATCTTCTGATTCTATAAATTGAAGTAAATATCTAATTATTATTGGTGGAATTTTAATTGTAGGTGGATTAGTTTATCACAATTGAGATTGAATTTTAAGTTATTTAGGATATCTTCCTAAAAAAAGTGATATTACAACAGTAAATACAGATCAAGATTTAATTGATTTATCTTCACCTATAAATTCTTCTAATTCTTCACCATTAAGTGATCAAATTAAAAGATATTTTAAAGATCCAGATTTAACACCACAAGGATTATCTTCTTCATTTTCTTTACCTAATACTCCTACTAAAGAAATATTAGACTATTACTCAACATCAACATCTTCTAATTCACCAACAACAACTAATTCATCTTTAACTATTAAACCTGAAGAAATCATAATTAAAACAGATTCTCCTGAACCTAAAAAAATTTTACTTAAAATTAGTGAAGAAACTCTTAATAAATTAAGAGAAAAAGGAGAATTATCTCCCTTAGATAAAGATATAACTACTCAAATAGAAAAATAAAAATTTACGCACCCCCCAAATAATAAAAGAAGGAGAAGATTTAAAAACTGTGTTTAATCTCATATTAAATAATACTACTCCAATTTTAATTAACTAAAAGAATAAAGAGATAAGATAAAATTTTGATTTAAAATCATAGTTAAATTGGCAATAACATATACTAATAACATTCTAAAATAACTATATTAGTATAAATTATCAGTTCAAATCTGGTTGATTTTACCTTACAATTACACACTAAGGATTATAATCCTTACAGTTAAGGTTACATTCCCCACTCAACACTTTTAAATTTTTAATTTTAATCAATTTATACTTTAGTTTTATATATTTAATTTAGAATATAATTAATACATTCTTTATCTCTAATAACAAGATAACCTTGCATAATTATAGGATGCGGAATTAAAAACAAATATTTTTTTTAATAATTTTAATGATAATTTTTACATTTAACATATATCCTAAAATAATTATTTTTATTTTTTCTTTATTATTTCATTCTTGTTTATTTATTTTAGTTTATTCAGGTTTTTTTGGTAATAAAAATAAAGAGAGATTTATTTACATATTAAATCATATCAATAAATCAAGTTTGATCTATCTTTTTATAATTATATTTTTTTGTATCATTTATAAAATTTATCTATACGAAAATCTAGTGTTTCTAGATATCAATGAAATTCACATGAAAATTGATAACCAGCAAGTAACTTTAAAAGGACAATTTATTAATGATTTAATTAATAATATAGGTCCTTATGGTGCTTTTTATACAGGTGCTCGAATTTCAGCATTCTTGTTAGCTAATAATAAAATGGGATTTATGCCTAAAGTTGGAAATTGTGTTTTAGGTGGAACTGGATTTGCATTAACTTTTAAAATAATTACTAAAGTTTTTCCTAACACATTTAATCCTCAAGGAACTATTCTAGAAGCAGGCCCTATTCATATTGAAGCAAGTGTTACAGGTAATTTATCTGACTTCATTAAACATGCAAGAGATTTTTCACAAATAAAATCGAATTCAATCTCTCATAATTTAAGTTCTCATATTGAAATGAAACCTAATTTTTTAAATAATAATAATCCTTTAACTACAAAATTCCTACTAGATCCAATGGAATGAAAAGGTAAACTTTCGGTTACTAATGAAGTTAAAAAAGTTCAGGTAGATTTAACTCAACCTTCTCCTATGAATAATAATGAATTTAATTTTAATTCATTCATAAATTGTCCTTTGGAATCAACTGAAAAAAATTTTATTATAGATATTTTAACTGATACTATAGCACTGGAATTTATAAAAATATATTTATTATTAATACTATTAATTATTTTAACCTGTAAATTTTTAATAAAATCAGACTCTTTAAATTTTGATTTTTTAAATAAATATACTTTTGGACGATATATTAATTTCTTATTAGATAAATATATTCATATTTGACAAAAAAGTAGCCATTTTTGAGTGTTCTTTAATATTATATTATTACTATTCTTTTCTCTTACAACCTTTATAACTTTAATTAAAGTAAAACAATTATTTTAATAAAAAATTTTCTATTCTAGCTTATCAAAGTTAAATGGATATTTAATCAATTTTGCTAAATAAGTAATTTATATTTAAACATTTACGGTTAAAGATGTTATTTTCTTACTTTAACCCCCATTTTTACATCAGATTTATATAATAAATTTATGAACATTATTTTAAAGTATCTTTATTTTAAATCTATTGTATTTCAGAATTCTCGTGTAGAGAATGTACTTACTACATAATTATATTTTGTAGCAATTCCATTAATCGAAATAGGTTTGGAAAGGAGAACATTCCAGACATTTGAAACAAAAGTATAATTTTGATTAATATAGTTATGGTGGGTGCTGCGCAAGTATAATTTTTATTAATAATATTATGAAATATTATGAAAATGGATATTAAATATAGATTTATAAATATCTTAATAGTTATTAGTCTATATTAGTAATTAAGCCCAAGAAGATTTGAACTTCTACAGATTCCTCATCAAGAAATTATTCTACCATTAAATTATAGGCTTATCTTTTTATCCTCCCCTGCTTCTGCTTCGCAAGAAAGCGCTTCGAAGAAGCCGAAGGATGCAGCGTACCCTACTCCTAAATCCTTATGGATATGAGGAACTCAACCACTAGTAGCTGTGCTGTTTGCAAAGTGTTAGATTTGTAGTTAGCGATATTAGCTAGGCTTACTACGCTGCAGTTGCACAGTTGAGATTTTACTTTCTTTTCTTTACGGAGCAAGAAGAAGCAGCTACCAATATTATTATAAATAAAATATTTTAATCTACACAATCTACCAATAAACCATACTACGCAGAGCGAGAAAAGCTTAACTCCATATGGAAAAGGTGGATACCTTTATATCGAGCCCTTCCAGATTCGAACTGGGATAACCCTAATTGACAATTAGATGCTTTACCTATTAAGCTAAGGGCCCTATTTTTTTTAATAATTTTTTTAATTTTTAATAGCTATTGAATGATTTTAATATGATTTGATGTAAAGAAATAACTAAATTTAAATCCTTATTTATTTCTTTAAAAGTAGTGCAACATCTCCGTACCTCTCTTAATGGGGTGTACTTAACCCTCCCTTCCTTAATTTGCTCGCTAAGAGAGCTACACGGCCCGGATATACTTAAATACCACAAGGAATGTTAGGATTTAATAAGCGTAAGTATGTAAGTAGCTATTGTTAAACAGCAGTGTATCTACCAAAGATGTTTATTGCTAACTACACTTGCTCCTTCCCTTCGGTTTCTGCGAAGGAGCAAGAAGAAGCCGCAACCGAAAAGAGTAGCAGCAGGAAAACTAGTGAGGATGCTAGCTACCCTACCTGTGGCTGCTACGCAGTAGTATAGCTAATTCAGTAAAAAAATCTTTAAAGGGTAGTAAATTTTTTAAAATTAATTAATTTATTTAAATTACAAGAATGAGGTGACTCGAACACCTACGATTGATTTTGGAGATCAACATACTGACCAATTATATTACACTCTTAAAATTATTTTATTTTACTTACACTAACTTGTTTATATAATTTTAATTTTAATTTTAAGATTAACCTGATTAGGTTAGCTAACTAACTAATAATATTTGTTTACTTTATCTTTTCTTTATATCTTAATTAAAAGTTAATATAGTCTGCTGTAGGTGTTGCTTGCATTCCTTCCCCCTGCTAAGAAGAAAGCCCCTTCATCCCTAGCAGTTGCGGAGCTAGGAAGAAGCTAGTGAGGGAGCGCTTTCTTGCGAAGAAGAAGCAGGGAACTCTTCTTCTGCTGGGTAGAGGAGCAAGGGAAGAAAAACTGCATGTTTGCGTATAAAGCAACACCCAAATATACTTTTACTATATACTATCAATTTTTTTCTTGCTTCGCTTGGTACAATTCTTCAAAGGAGCAGGGAGGAAGAAATTTAGAAATTAAAAAGCTATTTTTTGTTTATTTTTGAAAAGGTATAGGGTAAAATCAGAGACTTGAACTCCAAATATCGTCGCCACAAGACGTTGTTTTACCATTAAACTAATCTTACCTCTTTTAGATATAAAAATTTTTTTTAGTTATATTTATGACTATTATAATATTTTTTTAAATTATAAAAATGATTAAACTTAATATATTATCTAATATTAACGCTAAACCTAATCTTATTAAAGTAAATAAAAAAGGATAAAGCCGTATAATACTTACACCTTACGGTTGCGGAGGGGTGCGGAGGGAGCAGCTGCACTCCTTTATTTAATAAGAAAAAATTTTAGATAAATATAAAACAATAAAATTATATTATAATTTAATAATAAATTTAATAATTATTTGTTAAACGCTGGGCTTTAAATATTATATTTTATTTTTTGTTTATTTTAGTAAAGCATTATTAAGCTTCATTAATCAACAGTAAGCATTAAGTAATACTAGCTAAAGATAAATAAATAAACTATAAATTCTTCTCCCCGCTTGCGGAGCTAGCAAAGTTTCATGATTAAAAATAAAATCTATGGATCAGTATAAAAAAATCTAATTTATTAAAATTAGTAAAAATATAAATACTGGTTACAAAATTATAAAATTATTGGTTTTTTTTATAAATTATATAAAATTAAATATAATTATTTAATTAAATTTAGATATTTTTAATTATAAAAATTTTGTTTTTAAATGATAAATAAAAGATCTTCTAACGATTTACCTTATTTAAATATTAATTAATCATATTAATATAATTTCTTACTAACTAATTACTAATTAAACAGTTATTAATCAGTAATTATACATAAATTAACAATTATTAAGAAGTTACTAAGGAAGGATTTCCACAGCTTGTTCCATCCTTCATAGTTTAATGGAAATATGCACTGCTAAAGCTAGAAAATAAAGTATTAATCTCTCGCCTGCACAGCTGTTCTTCCCGAAGGGAGGAAATATTTAATCATAATAATAAAATCATTTGCTGCAGAGCAATTCCTCCTTCCAATCTTTTTTAAATAGATATATAAAAATAATAATTAGATTATTATCTGCGTTATCTTTAAAAATCAGAAGGTTTTTATTATATTTTAATTATTAAATATTGGCTTCCCTGCTTCTTATTCTTGGAACAGTAGCTAGAAGGGAGGAAGAAAGCGCTGAGCAGAAAAGATTAATCAGTTTTTTTATTCACCTTTTTCTTCATCAAAATCTTCTATATCTGTATCATAACCTTCATCTTCCGAAGTATAATAAATTTCATCTGAATTATCTATTATTGCTTCGCTTGGTACAGGAGAAAGAGAATCATTAGAATCTCCATCCGAAGTACTATATCTATCACTATTACTTTCACTATAAGGTGGACTATCACTAAAATTAAAATCATCTAATTCAATTTAAGTTCAATAATTTTCATCATCATTATTGTTTGGATCAGGAATAGGATTATGATTGTTAGGATTATTTTGATTAAAGTTATTATTAGAAGAGTTCGATTCAGATGAAGATTCAAATACAGAATTATATTGATTATCAGAATTACTTGCATTCAATATTCTCATATCTAAATATTCATTAAAATTATCTAAATAATATAGATCATTAAAACTAGCTAAAAAATTAACAATATATATTTCAGATTTATTTATATCAATATGTAATATAATAAAAATAATAGGTCTAAATAATAGAAGATAGACAAATAAATAAAATCAAAATTTTTTTATAATTAAATCTATAGCAAAAATTTTTAAACTAAGATTGAGAGTCCAATCATACAAGGAATTCATTGCTTGTTACTGCTTCAACCGCAATAGGCATGAACCCGTGCCAAACACCACAAATTTCTGAACATTGACCATAAAATGTCCCAGTTCTCTCGGCAAGAAATGAAGCTTGATTCAGTCGTCCAGGTACACAATCTAATTTTAGTCCTAAAGATGGTACTGCAAAAGAGTGGATTACATCAGCACCTGTTACAATTAATCTAATATGGCAATCTACTGGTACTACTAATTTATTATCAACATCTAATAATCTAAATTGACCTAATTCTAAATCTGATTCAGGAATCATATAAGAATCAAAATCTATAGAATCTCCACTTTCAGTAATAAAATCACTATACTCATAAGACCAATACCATTGGTGACCTACTACTTTAATAGTTAATGTAGGAGATAATACTTCGTCCATCAAGTATAATAATTTAAATGAAGGGAAAGCAATTGCGATTAAAATTAATGCAGGAGTAATAGTCCATATTAATTCTATAACTGAACCGTGTGTTAAATATTTGTGTGCTATAGGATTTTTTTTATCATTATAGTAATAAATTATTGAGAAAAGAATTCAAAAAACAGAAAAGCTTATTAAAACTAAATAAAATCCTACTGTATTGTGTAATGTAACAATACCTGTAAATACAGGTGCTGCACTATCTTGAAAACCTAATTGTCATGGTTGAGCTGCATCGTTAAATATAGTATTAAAGAATAATTGAGTCATTTTAATTTAAAAATTTTTGTCAGTCTTAATTTACTGATTCATCTTTTTTATTATTAAAAAAAATAGATGCAATAAGGCTATGCACTGCGCAGCCCTCAATCACTCTTATAATAAGAGCGCTGCACCGCTGTGCAGCAGGGCGGCAAATAAATTTTAGATTAATAAAAATAAAAAATAGAATTTAAACACCAATTCTACTATTTAATCAATTAAGAAATTAATTATCCCATCCTCCGGAGCTGCGAAGCTGCGGAGCTGCGGAGCTTCTTCTTGCTCAGCCCACCAACTACTGGTTAAGGCTGGCCAGTATAGGCTCGGAGCAAGGCAAGAAATAAAAAGATTTTATTACTTAATTGATTCACAAACTTTTAGCTAACTTATTTAAAATTTTAACTTAGAAGGGGAACGATGCCCTAAAATAAGCAGTGCCGCTTCAGGCTAAAACTTGATAAAGTAGAGCTGAGTTATAAGATAGAATGGTATCTTAAGATTAATCTTTGGCTTATAATTCTCATATTACTTAAAAATGAATAACGAATGATAAGATGTACGTCCGCTGCGAAGCGCTGCTATTTTATAAGCGCGGTGCATAAATAGCTGCTCTATCAGTGATAATAATTATTTAAGGAATATGATCTAAGAAGTAAAGGAATTGAACCTTTATAAATTTGATTATATCTTTATAATAAAATTTATAATTTACTCATAAATTACTTCTTTTTAATTTATATAGGTAAAGCTTGCTCCGCAGATAAGAAGATAAAAAGGTAAGGAAATGATCATATTCTTTCAACTACGCTGCCTTTCCCTGCTCCGCGCTTATTCCTGCTTAGCTCCCTGCTCCGCTTCCCTAGCTTAGCAACAAAAGGGAAGGGAAGGGAAGAATAAAGCTCGCTTTTCCTAAGAAGAAGAGGGGAAGCGCTTTCTGTTCTTTGCGGAGAAAGAAGAAGCATAAGCAGGGAGGGGAAAATTAACGAAAAAAAAAAAAGATGTAAAAGTGAAAGTGTAAAGTGCGTACTCAACGCAGTTTCATCATACATAGAAAAATCATAGAAACGCTGCTGCCTACTAGTTTAATCTTTATTAAATTTATATTAATCACTCAATCTATCTACACTGAGCTGCTCCGTATGAAAGCATACCATACTAAGATAGGATATTTGATGAAGATGAAAAGCTCCTGCTGTGAAGCGCTGCAAGACTCCAAACTATCCTTCCTTCCCTCCCTCCTTCCGCAGGAGCCGTAGGGAGGAAGCTAGTGCTTTCTTTTCTTTACGGAGCAAGAAGAAGCAGAAGGAGGGAGGGAAGGAGGTGCCTTCATGTACCAGCGACTATCCCTTCCTTAGGAAGTAGCTCGGAGTGGGTGGCACAAAAATAATTATAATATGTGCCTAAAATAATTACTAATTATTAAAGGTAATTGTAGATTTTAAAAATTTTATTAATTTAAATAATATAAAATAAAATGGGGGTTTAATTTAATAAATTAATTTTAAATAAGATTTTATTAAACAATAGTTATTCTAATTAATTTTAGTATATATTAAGTTAATAGGAAAAAAACGATCATTCTCTTTCTAAAGCTACAGATAGCTGCGCTTCGCAGAAGCGCGGAGCAGAGAAGGTTGCTGCCCTGCACTCTTAAATAAAACTAATTATCACTTATACCAAATCCTTTACTAAAGGCGAATTTTTTTCATTTTCAATTAATGTAAGATCTAATAAAGTATTTTCAATTAATCCTATTAAAGGTACAATAATAAAAAAGTGAGCAAAATAGTAAGCTGTAGAAAATTGTCCTATTTGTAGATATGGATAATCAGGGTGTTGTGAACCAATCCACAATAATACTACAAAATCAACTACAAAAAGCCAGAAAGCAAATTTCATTAAAGGTCTAAATTGAGTACTTCTTACTCTAGATATATCTGTTATAGGTAATATTAATAATATTAATAATGAACCAAACATTGCAACTACTCCAAGTAATTTATTTGGAATACTTCTAAGTATAGCATAGAATGGTAAAAGGTATCATTCAGGAACAATAGAAGCAGGAGTTACCATTGGATTAGCAGGGATGTAATTATCACTGTGACCTAATGCATTAGGGTAGTAAAATACAAATATAGATAATACTAAAAAGAATGCAAATATTGTTACTAAATCTTTAAAAATAAAGTAAGGATAAAATGCTAATCTATCTCCAGCTCCAGATATACCATTAGGATTATTTGAACCATGGATATGAAGAGCAATTAAATGAGCTACTGCTAAAGCAGCTAATAAAAATGGTAAAATATAGTGTAATGAGAAAAATCTATTTAATGTAGCATTATTAACTGAGCAACAGTGTTGATAACCCCGTTATAAGTTTAATATCACTTAAAACTCTCGTTATACTCAATATGTTTCCATATTGTTCGGACTATTTCATAATCTTAATAATTTTTAATTTTTAGTTAATATGTATCAGGAATATTTATTTTTTTATTATATCTTGTTATAGAACGAAGTTCTTTAAGTCATAATAGATATTGTAATTTTTTAAACCCCATTAATTGTACAGGAGCTTTTTGCATAAAATTTATTACATTTTCTATTGATCTTACACTAGAAACTTTTATTCTAAAACAATTAGTATTATCTCTATGAACCTTTTGTGTAAAAGATAAATATTTACAAATGGCTAATATTAAAATCTCACCATCAGTCTGTGAAACTTCAAAACTTGCTATTAGAGAAGTACTAGAAATAGGTTTATATATACTAAAGCAACCCTCAGCTTCTATAAATCCTACTAATCAAGCTGAAAAGTAATTTAGATTTATAATAGATTCTACAGAATTTAAAGGAATTGTAGGTCTAATATAATTACTATTAAAATCCTCGGAATATATGATTCCTTTTAAGAGATTATCTTTAAATCTTAAATAATCATATTGTTTATTAGAAATTAAAGGATATTTATCAAATATTGGTAGTATGAGATCTTTCAAATGAGTTTTATTTCTAACTCTTAAAATAACTGTATTACTTCTTCCCTCTGTATTTCTAAATAAAACTGTTCCTATTCCTAAAATATTTTTTATTTTATATATTAGTTGAACATCTCTTACAGCTAATTCTATACCAAATTCATAAGTTAAATATTTACCTTTTTTTGATATAGAAAATCAACCATCTCCTTCAATCATACCAACTAATCAAGCATATTTATTAAGATTTTCTGCGTTTAGTCTCTGAGAGACTTCGAAATAAGATTTTTTTCGAATCCCTGCTGGTTTTATTATTGACATTAGCTTCTTCACAAATATATTAGAATTATATCTGTATCTAATGTCTATATTTGAATACGTTCCAGCATTAAGCAGAATTTGCATTACAATATCACTATTGTATGGCTCTTCAGTCAATAATTGACTCAAGCCTCCTCAGATTAACTCTACTATATCTTGTCCAAATACAGGTATAGCTGATAGTAAGTTAGTAATTACTGTAGCCAAATCTTTAATTTACTTATTCTAGCTATAGTAAGCTTTTAATGTTTAAAACAAGCAAACCATGTACTTTATATTTATCTTTATAAAAATAATTGTAATCTAATACAATATAAAGCCTTGTGTATCATTATAATTTTATAATGAAAGAAGATTCCGACTGTACATTAAGCATCATTGCAGACACCCACCGATGGACCAGTCTGTAGCGATAGTTTACTCTACCGACGGTCTTAATGCTAAACAAACATCTTTGACCGTATTCATCAGTATCGCTATATGGCTAATTTTATAAATTTTTAGTAAAAATTGCTTTATATAACACCATATAACTATATATAATTTATGTTTAATATAATTTGTATTTCATTTCAGGTATTATGTAAGGAGAAACTATCTTTCTGAGATCATCCATAGACTCTTTTCATATGTAAATAATATATTGATCTTTAGTTCCTGCTGATTGAACAGAGGATTTAATATTAAAATTATCATTTAAAGCTTTTATAAGGATTAGACACTCATTGTACGAAAAAGAATTAGTACAAAACTTTAATCCTTTCCCTACTTTAGCTCCGTCATCCATTATTCATATAGCTAATGCTAATGGAGTTAAATATTTACCAATGGATTCCGGTACACGTTTAATATTATTTTCATATCACATATCATGAATTCAATTAAAACTAGTATAGGTTCAAGTTGAAAATCTTACTATTTTTCTTATTTTACCTTTAAAACCTAATCTTTTTGTAGATTCAGGAACTTTAGGATTACAATATCCTAAATCAGATAAAAATTTATGTAAATATAAAATATATTCAACATGAACATCCTCTTGATAAAAGCCAATTCTAGTACCTAGTCCTTTTAATCTTCTCTCAGCATGAGCATCCCCAAGAAGAGAGCCAAATATAACAGATATAACATCTTTATTATGCGGACCAATTCTATAAATACCTTTTAGTCTAATTATATTTTGTTTAATATCTAAATCAATAGGTGTTATTAGTAATAAAGGTAATAACATTAAACATAAATTACATATTTGAGGCTTAATAAAGTTACCCCAAAGTGACATTTGTCCGTAAGGTAACACATACAAATTTACTTATTAATGAAAATATTCACAATAAGCTAGAATAACTTTGAATTCGTATATTCTATTAGTTAAATAAATTAACTAAAAATTCCGACTGTACATTAAGCAGCATTTCAGCTACCCATTAGTGACCCAGTCTGTCGCGATCATTTATATGACCGACGATCTTAAAGCTGTGCATCCGTCCTGCGCTTTCTCCTTCCCTTCCTTTCTTCTTAGGAGCAAGGGAAGGAAAGCAAGGGATGCAGAGGAAGGAGCAAAAAACTTCTTTGATCGTTTTCACTAACATCGCCAAATAATCTTAAAAACTATTCTATATCCCTGTCGGGATATACCACTTTAATCTTTTTTTTTCTATAAAAATTGCAAAAAGATTGTTACTCATGGGACTATGGTTTAATTTACATAAAAATAAAGTCAAATTATACTCCTTTCCTTCCCCTCCACCCTTTCCCTTTAGGTGCGGAGCTGTGGCCTGTGGAGGCAAGGGGCAATGGTAAGGATAATGAGTGTGCAACTAAGTCGAACGGATAAGGATGATGGCTTATGCATAAGAAAAATATTTTACTATTCATTGTCTTTTTACTAATTTTTTTTCTGTCTGTAATGCTCTTCTAATTGTTTTTTCATTACAGTTGATAGCCTTTGCTGCTTCTAAAATAGTAGGAAATTCACCGAAGATAGTCCCATTCAAATTATACAAAACAACAGGTCTTGTATTTTTTATACATTTATGTTTAGTTTCATTTGACATAGGAGGTCTATTTAAAGCTTTTTCTCTAATTTTTTCTATTCTTTCTTTAGATAAAGTTTTTCCTCTATTTAAATCACCTATTCTTTCTCGTCTAACATCACTATAAATATCTTTCATTTTTTGACGATTAATTTCAGTATGTTTATAGCCAAAACTAGAACCTGCTTCAGTTAAAATATTATAATTAGGCAAAAACAATTTTAAATATTTATCTTCTAAATCTATAAGCTCTTTATTATTTTCTTTGTTAACGACATTAGGATATATTTCTAATATTAAAAAAGAAAAATTTTCCAATTTATATTTTTGAACTGCTAATTTAACAATTTTGCTACCTCTGAAATAAATTAAATGATTACAGAATCTAGGATAAAATCTATTAGTAGAAGCTGAACCTATATAATAATCTTTAGTTATTTTGTTAATTATCATATATATACCGCTTAAACCTCTAGTTTCATTTAATATTTGTTTTCTAGTATTTTCTGAATTTAAATTTTCAAAAATATATACAGGAATTAAGTCTAATTCTTTAATTATTTCCTTTAATCTATCAGAAATATCAATACTTCTATTTGCAGAACAGCTTGTAGAATAGCATGCGCTTCTTTCCGTTACATTGCTACCCTCCCTTGCTAAGAAGAAAGCGAGGGACCCTTTATTCCCTGCCGGTTTCTGCGAAGGAGCAGGGAAAGGAAGAAGAGAGACACTTTTTCCTATACTATTTTTGTAATATAATCCCTTATTTAATTTGTTATACTTTAATTTTTTTATAGTATTTATTTTTTGACTTCTATTCCCGAAGGAAGCAATTATTTCTATTCCTATAACTATAAAAAATATAGAAATAAAAATAATGAATAAAAGATAAAAATATGAAACACTTAAATTAAACCATTTTGGGCTATGTTTATAACCCAGGAATCCGATAGCTATCATAAGTATCAAAATAATCACTCCTATAGATCATAATAATACTCTAGGACTTCTGTATGAACCATAATAAAGACCTCTTCCTATGTGAGCATAAACGAAAAGGAAGAAGAATGAAGCTACATTAGCGTGAACATATCTTATTATTCAACCATTATTAACATCTCTCATAATATGTTCTACACTGTTAAAAGCAAAATCTACATGAGGCGTATAGTGCATAGCTAAAAAACAACCACTTAATATTTGTATTACTAAACATAGTCCTAATAAAGAACCAAAATTTCACAAATAAGTTATATTAGCAGGTTCAGGTGAATCTACTATATATGAATTATATATTCTAAGTAAAACATTATTTTTAAGAAATCTCATATTTATTTTACTAATCTCCTCCGCAGAAAGAGAATTATTATTTTAATTAACTTTATTAAGATTTTAGCGCAGCATCTTTATTCCCTTCCCTTCTTCTAAGAAGAAGGGACCCTAACTTGCTAAGGAAAGGAATAAGGAGCCCAGGCTCAAAACTAAAAATTTTCTCCCTGCGCAGCCCTTGCTTTGCAAGGGAAGGAAGAGGAAGAAGAAGCAGCAGAGAGATCAATTTACCTTAAAAAATTAAAAAAGTTTAATTGATAATATTATAATAAAACCTTTACTATAGAATCCATTAGAAAAATAACTAAAACTTTCTAAAATAATTTGCTTTTTAAAGCTGGCCGTACGGAGAGAAGTCTTAGTTATCCACCAGCAGCTAAGCAGTTCCTTGCTTTCTGTTTACATCTTTAAGATTAGCAGTTGTAAGAGTGAAGAATGTGCACTACCTCCCTTCTGTACCAAGCGAAGCAAGAAGGAGGGAGAGTGTTGGAGATCTATAAAAATTATCCTTTAGTTAAGATAAGGTATACATTATAATAATATTCTTGATATATAATCAAAAGTTAATAGTAATAGTAAAAAAAAATTATATGATTATTTTTAATTATAATAATTTGATTAGCCATGCATTGCAAGCAGGCTACACTCAGCAGGACACTAAAAAAAAATGAATAAAGCTAGCTAAGGGTCCCCCTACTTTGGATACGCAGCTGCAGCAAACAGCCGTAGGGAGGAAGCAGCAATTTTTATTCTTTAATACGTATAAATGCTAATTACTTAAATTAACTTCCTTTACTTTTATTAAAAAGTGTACTTGCTTCTTTCCACTCCCTTCTTCGAAGCAGCTGCGCAGCCCTTGCTTTGCTTCCCTTCGGTTGCGGAGCTAGGGAAGGAAGAAGCAAGGAAACCCCTCCTGCGCAGCTTTTGACTTTCCTCTTTTTCTCTAAATTTAAGTTTAGTTTAATACTTTCAGCTTATTACTTACCAGCTTAGTGCGTTTATGCTATCAAGCTATAAATTTACCAATCTACTATGAATGTAAGAAAATCAGCTTTCCCTCCATCCCTCCGGTTACGGAGCTAGGAAGGAGCAAGGGAGGAGGTATAATGAAGTGTAGACAAATCAAGGTAGGATGCTTCTTCGAAGCAGCAAAAGTGAAAAAACTGAACACTTTTATACGCGCTACCTTTGAGTGTAGCTGGTTAGCAAATAGCTTTTTTTTTTTTTAAATTATAATTAAAAATTAAATATATATATAAACACTGTAACAATAATTAATATTAATTTTTTAATACTTACTATATAATTTTATATTACGATTCTTTTAATAATGTTGTTTTTAGTTATTCAATTTTTTATATGCCCCCTTTTCCTCTGCTTACGAAGGATTAAGCGCCACATCCTTCGCTTGCGGAGAAGCGTAGCAAAACTAGAAGGGTAAAATTAATTTCATTTAACAAGAATAAAGTAACTATGTTCATAAGATCCACTAATTAACAGTGATAAACAGATAATACTCCACCTTATGAAAATATGAAATAAATTAAGACTAATAGGAAGAATTGCAGATCAGCTCCTTAGCTTACTAGATTCTTATTTTACTATAGGGTATAGTAGTATTTTAACTTGAACAATAAAATGCTGCGCAGCCCTTAAAAGTTATAGAGAAGAGTGCTCCTACCTACCTAATGGTTAGTAAGCTATGCTGTGTTAGCAAGATTAACCATTTGCTACGCGCTCACCACTCTCCTACACCCTCTAGTGGTATAGGGGTGCGTAGTATGGCTTTTTTTAAAGTAATATATAGGAGGTACGCGGATTAATAATTATAAAAATTATTTAAAAAGGTACTCAATCGAAAGCCACTAAGATTGAAGGTACCAAGATTATTAAAGCAACTGCAACTGGTAAAAGATTTAATCAACAAAGATCAATTAACTGATCATATCTTAATCGAGGCAATGTAGCTCTTACTAAAACAAAAAAGAAACAAGGGAAACAAGTTTTTAAACCTAAAATAAATGACTGTAAATTAATTACAGATTCATTTACAAATATTTCTGGCATATTATAACCTCCAAAAAATAAAATTGAAGTTATACTACTAAATAAAACAATAGATGAATATTCTCCAAGGAAGAAAAATACAAAAGGTACAGAGCTATGTTCAGTCATAAAACCTGAAACTAATTCAGATTCAGCCTCTTGTAGATCAAAGGGTGTTCTCGAAGTTTCTGCTAGCACAGCAATAAAATAGAAAAGGAATACAGGAAATAATGGTACTATAAATCAAATAGCTTGTTGAATTTCAATGATAGTTGTGAAATTAAATGAACCTGTTAAAAATATAATAATAAGTATTGCTGAACTTAAAATTAATTCATAAGAGATCATAGCTGCTGTACTTCTTAATGCAATATATAAATTGGACCATGTCTTTATCTATCGATTATACTTCAAATTTATCTCACTTATTCATAAAAAGTTGTCAACTCTTAGCCAAAAAGGGAGCATTTTCACAAGTTGCTTTATGTGCACCCATATCCTTTAATTCATAACATTTAGGAATTAAATGAAGTCTATTTTTCTTTAATGATCTTGAAGGATATTTTTTAAAATATTCAATAAGTTTTAATATACTTTCTTTGTTAGAAATATATCACTTAAATCCATTATTTGTTCTATCTATATAAATAGAACCTCCATAAATTTCTATTAAAGGTGATAAGAGTTGAGTTGTTTTTTGAGTTAATGAAATAGCTAATTGTCCATTAGATCGGTTTAATGTTACACTACCATCTGAGTCAAATAAACCAGATAGTCAACCATTTTCATACTGTAATTTGTCAGGATAAATAAGTGGTATCTCGTATTTCAAACATATTTTATTTAATTGTAGTAATCTGTTTGAGTTTCTTATCTCTCCGTTTACATCATTTACTAGGGATAAAAATCCTTCTTTATGACGTAAACAATATCTGAGTGCATTCATACCAGAAACTAGTTTTATTGATCCTCCATAAACATTTTTAACAATATGTAGAGCATGTTCATCTCTAAGATCCATAGTTATTTCTAGACTAGCATAACCTTTTTTAGTTAAATGAAAATATCCATCTCCATCAATAAGTCCTGCTAATCATTGATTTCAAGCTTTATTATTAGATCCTGGATTTTTTTGATGATTAGCTCGTATATAAGTTCTATGACTTACTTTTATAATTTTTTGAAGATAAGTATAATATTTAATAGATAACAAACGTATGGCCTCTGAAGTTCCTACTAACGAGTTAAACGCTTTGGTTACTTGCAAGTTACTCATATTTACAAGCATTTTTACTTTAGAGCCCCTGAAATTATTTAATAATTTTTTTAATAATAATAAAAAAGATTTTAGTTGATTAAACAGAGAAAAACAAGGTGTTACACATAAAGTATCTTGTAAATTGAACAATTTTTGTTCGATGAATTTCTCGCTTACAGTTTGTTTTAAATAAAGATTCACATCTTTAACGGGCCATTTTGACCCTAGAAAGGCATATTTTGAGTTAGCACTTCATCCTGCAAATAATATACCATAAACTCCTAACGAAGATAAGGCTAATGAATATAAAACACCTAAAGATAAATCAGTAATTGCTAGTCCTTTTCCAAAAGGAATTATAGCTCACAAATCTATAAAAAAAAAAATATATAATTATCCGGAACATTAATATTTTTTTTAAATAAATATTAATAATGTGATCCCTACAATATGTGTCCTTAATTATTACTCCCTCCCTAAGGGAGCCCTAAAGGCTCCCTTCGGGAAGGAGTGATCGAGAATTAAAAATTATAATCCTAATTTATAGTACATAGATGGTATAAAATAAGGTTTAACTAATTTTATTAAAGTTGGTAATGACGATTTATTAATTCGTATACGATAATAAAAATTATTATTTTCCTAAGTAAGCAAAGCTGTAGATGTATTGTTTTTTGGAATAACAATTAAACCACAAGAAAGATTAAATTTAGCACTCAATATTGAAATTAAACGTAATACATCTTCTTTAGAATAAGAATCTGTACAAATTATTACTTGATTTTTTGGTTTAAAAAAAAGAACCGTCATCCATTAATCAATAAGCTAAACCTACTGCAGTTAAATTTTTTTTATATCAAATGGAACAACTTTTTTAATTTTAACTAAATCCTTATTTGTTTCTATAGAAACAACTGGTTTATAGAATTCCTCTCTAGCAAAATTAAAATAAGAATATTTTAAAGTAGAGAAATAAATATCAGTTTGAAGGTGACCTGTTAATTGATTAATTTTTTTTCTAGTAATTTCTTTTGGTGGTGTTTTAGTATATGATTTAAAAATTTCATACAAGTGAAATATATAATCTTTATTAATTACTGAGGAAAAAAAAACGTAATCTAGAATTTCCATTTAAACTAAATCGTTCAACTGTTAAATCTCCTAACATAGAACCTTAAATAATTTCTTTTTGAAAAGAAGATAATTCTTGCTCCTTCGAAGAAGAAGCAATTGGTATTTTAGCTCCTTTAACTCTACTATCTTGCTTAATAATCTTACCTGAAGAATCCTTGCGTAGCAGTAAAAAATTATAATTTTTAAAATAATTGAAGGCTTTTAATGAATAAAAAATATTTTATATAATTTTTTACTATAGATTTGGACTATGTATTTAAATTATTAAATAATAATCTAATTCACGTATAGTCTCTGAGGCTAAAATCTTAGCCTGCTAGTAAAAATAAGGTATTTCAAACTATTAATTTTACTGATATTATCAATAACAAAATTAAGTTTCCCTTATAAATTAAATATATTTTATTAATATAACAAAAAATAAATAATTTAATTTCCTAGCATATAGTAAATTTTGAATTAAGCCAAACTATATAACCTAATAAACTAAATACTAATGTAGAAATTGGTGCTAAAAAGAATAGCACTTTATTAGAATGAGAAGGAATAATAGTTTCCTTAAGAATTAATTTTAGAGCGTCAGAGACACCTCTTAAATTTTATTATAATATTTTAATGAATTAAGTAAGTGTGAATATATTTAATTTATATATTATAAAATCTAAGATACTTTGTATTAGCAAAAATATATTATAATTTAGATTTTTGGCTGCATAGCAATACCTAAAGGAGCAGCAAACTAGATTTGCTTGCAAAGCATAGATCGAGGGATCATTAAGCACTGCATTAAGCACTGTATCATACACATTTCTACTGCAGCTATGCAACTCCGTGCTCTACTAAGGGTGCGTACGGAGGGCTATCTTGAAAAATATGAGATTTGGAATAATAATAACCTTTTAAAGGTTTACCTGTGTCTAGTTTTTTAGGTAAAGTTGATTGACTTATAGGTAAAACCTTAACTGCTTCTCTTATGCTTCTAAATGGTTTATCATTTAATAATTTTAAATTAGTTTCATTATAAACATAAATAGGTTTACCTAATACTAAAGCAGCAACATCTAAGGTTGAAAGTGGTAAACTTTTACCAAAATTATAATGCTTATTACCGATTATAGAAGCTCTTCTTTTTTCTTTACTTTCTTTACTTCAAGTTCTACCTCTTAAAGAACTACTAATTTTTGCCTTAGTAATTTTAGAAACAATATAGTTTACTTGAGCATTTGAATATGAATTAGTTAAAATATTAAGAAGAGGGTTAAAAGTATTTAAATATCAATCTTCCCTTTCTTTAAGGGATTTAATTGAACAAGTTTCTATGATAGTAACAGTAAATTTTTTTCAACCGAAAATATAAATTAGCAAACCTAAAAAAGTATTTTGATTTTTACCATTATAATAATGATATTTTAATCGTTCGCCCATATTTTTCTTGCCATGCGGAGCAGGCAGATCCATAATAACTAAATAATCTTAAAGGTGTAAAAGTTATTTAATATATCCCAGATACATTCTTCCATTTTTTACGAAACAAAGCTTGAGATATATCAAAGTTTCTACAATGATCTACACAATTATCTTTTTTGAATTTATTTATTCTATTTCAAGATTTATTATCAATAATAAAATTATAAATTTTTTTTTCTATTGGTAACAAAGATTTATCTAAGAAAGATTTTTTTCATTCCATAGAAAGTAAGTTTTTATGCTTGTCGGAGGCTGCAAGATAATAACGTTTAGAAATAAAATTTATGTTCATTTTTACACTACTATTTGAAAATAAATAAAAATAATTTTCATATATAAAATAGTCTTGCATTCCCACCGCAGCGGAGTACTGATAATAAATCTTACTTAAAAAAATAAATATAATTAAGTATAATAGATCATATAATAATATAAATAATTTAAATTTAAGAGACTCCTTTTTTCTCCTTAAGAAATTAAAACATTAAGAAAAATGTAAGAGGTAGATCATATCATCAAATAATTTTATATTTAACATTTATAAGCATTAAAAATAATTATTTGTAAAACGTGTGATCGTTGAGGTTAGAATTCCAACCTGCTTGTTAACTCTATATGTCATATTTTATAAATTTTTAATTATTGACATTATAATCAAGTAGTTCAAGCATATAGTTTTATTTTCATTTATTCGCTATAAAATCTAAATAAATCATAACAGCCTACCTAACCTACATCTTTTAGAATGATCTTTTTTAGGAAGATGAAAGATTATAACCTTTCTTTTGGTTTGATGCAGCAGCTATGCTTCCACCTTTATTAAACGGGCGGTATGCGTTACGCAGTAGCAGACGCTATGTACGAAGCATAAGAATTTTATAAAGAAATAAATGCCACTCTCTTGAATGGTTGTAATAATCCATAATATCCAACTATATTAGGTCCTACTCGTCTTTGGTGAGCAGCTAATTGTTTTCTCTCTATAATAGTCATGAAAGCTACAGCTAATAAAATTGGTAAAATTACACTTAATACATCAATTAAATTAAAAATTAAAGTATAAATTGAAAAGTTAAACATTTAAAAATTTGTAATTAGTTTTTATATTTATTTATATTAATAATAAAATAATAATATTATTAAATAAATAAACAATGTATTTTAAAAATAATATCCTTAAATATTATATTTAAAAGACTATTAGGATAATAAATTAATAAAAAAATTGTTTTAATTATATATGAAGTGATGCTTGCTCCACACTATGCACTCTGCGCAGAACCGAAGGAGGATGGCTGCTCCGCAGCTCCGCACGGCTGCATAATAAGAACTTAGATCTGCTTTGGATAAGCTAAGAGCTAGGTACAGTTTAAAAAATTATGTACTACGATGTAAAAGAGTAATTATTATACTTAGATACTAAGTTAAAATTAACGGTGCAGAGGCAGAATAATACGAAAACTATGATACGCAAATGTACTTACCTGTCCTTATAAGTAGTCGATTGTAGAAGCAATCTTTCAACAACAATGACCTAGGAAAAGTAGATATATAATTTGTTTAGTTGTTGCTTCGCAGAAGCCGGCGGAGCGCTGCACAGTACACTCATATCATAAGGTAAAAGGAAAAAAAGCATTTATACTATCAATAGTTACATAAGAAATTAATCTATATCAGATAAAAATAGCCTTTCCTGCGCTCCTTCCCTTCCCTTAAGAAAGCGCTGTTCGAAGCGAGGCTCCTTGCTTCTGTTCCAATCAGCAAGAAGCAGAAGAAGGGAAGGAGTTACACCATAAGAGTATTAGTAGTAAACCTTATTTATGCAGCATCCTTCGGTTTTTTTCTTGCTTAGCTGCGCAGCCTTGCTTCGAAGAAAGTGAGCTTTCTTCTGCTGTTTCCAGCAGGAAGGAGCAAGAAGAAGGAGCAGGAGCCATAATTAGGTAAATAAAATACTATACCATATTATAGGTAATACGATGGTGATACTCTACTACTAGATCTTTTGTGAGGTTCGGAGTAGCAGTATAATTTATATCTAGCTCTTATTTAAAAGCTCATGATAGAATTAACTTATTGAAAAAGTTAATGAAAAACACTGTAACAAATATTGAATATTTTTGGTAACGAAACCTTATTTTTTTTTTTATAACTTTATATATAGTAAACACTTAATTATATTATCGACAATGATAACATTGACACTTTAAAAAAAAACTTCTTATAAATAGTAGCTCATCCTTGTATACTCAATAGTTACTAAGATAAGGTGTAGATCCCTTACCTTGCTTCTTCCCTTCTTCTTAGTAGAAAGGGTCCCTCGCTTTCTTCTTAGCAGGGAGGGAGAAAGAACGAGGCTGCAGCCCATAGATTTAAGGCAAGGTTCTTATCCTCTGTAAAGATATGTAATATGGCTGCTCCGCAAGTGAAGTAGAAGTTATTTAGTAGAAGATACTACATGATTGATAATGCAGTAAAAGGGTGAAATCGATTTACCATATATAAATTTAAAAAAAATTTAATCCTAAAAGCTTATTTACTTATTTTATATTTCTTTTAATATATTTTATATAAACTGTTAAATATTATAGATTTTAAAGTTTTCTTTAAAGTATAAATATCAGTAGAGCTACCTACATACTGATCACCTTTAATAAGATTAGTCCAAATATAAACACCTGCTACATTAGTTTTTGTACCACCTAAAAATTCATTTAATTTTTTTCTCAATTTAGTGTTAAATGTTTTACTATTAATAAGTTGTAAATCTGGTTTTAAATAACTGGATCATTAATTGAAAAATTTTTTTATATGTTTATATATTTGTATCTAATCCTAAATTTCTTTATCAGAAAATAGAAAATATATTTATTTCAATAAAAGATAAAATAATTGTTAGTTTTTATACTACTAATACATTTATAAAGAAAATGTATGAAACTATTAATCCTTATATGAAATATTTATCTTTAATAGGTAAAATTATTCAGATTTTAATTAATATTACTTTTGGAGGTATTATTATTTATTATAATCCGATTTATGATCTTTATGAAAGTTTAATTAAATGAATACATTCATTTAATTTATTGGATATAACAATAGTAAGAAATTCTGTAAACAGAATAAGTTTATTTTTAAATAATATTTCTAATTGGTTAGATTCATTATTAAATAAATCAAATCAAGATTTAGAAGATTTAGTAATAAATCAAGATAAATTTAGTAATGAAGAATATATTAATTTAAGAAAAAGTTATAATTTTAATGATTTAAATTCTGATATTCCTAAAGATAGTTCTAATTCAGATTCTGATATAAACTGAAGTAAAATTGGAAAGTATTGTTTAATTTTATCAGGAATAATAATTATAGGTGGATTAGTTTATTATAATTGAGATGGAATTTTGTCTCATTTAGGTTATATTCAAAAAAATAATAATCTGTATGAAACTAATTCTAACCAAAGTTTAATTGATTTATCTACTCCAACAAATTCTAATACAAATTCACCATCAAGTGATCAATTTATTAGATATTTTAAGGATCCTAATTTAAGTTCAACAAATAGTTCTCCTATTTCTATTACATCAGAGGTTAGTGAAATTAGTAATAAAACTGTTTCTAATTGTTCTACTTCTAGTTCAATAACTATTAAACCTGATAATATGAATGTCGATTTATTAAGTAATAAACCTGAAGAAATAATTATTAAAACAGATTCTCCTGAACCTAAAAAAATTTTACTTAGAATTTCAGAAGAAACTCTTAATAAATTAAGAGAAAAAGGAGAATTATCTCCATTAGATAAAGATATAACTACTCAAATAGAAAAATAATCATTTTACGCACCCCTAAAAATTATAAAAGAATAAAAAGTAATTGTAATTAAAAGAGGATAATTAAATAGTTATCCTATTATACTTTTTTTTCAAATGTCCGGAACGTTCACCTTTCCAATTCTCTGAAAGATATTTATTAAAATTTATTTTATTAAATTTTAAGACTAAAGAACTCTGGCAAAAGTAAATTATTAATGAAAAGTTGGAAAAAGATTCAAGATTTTATGCTAGTAACAGGATTTGTTATAACTGTTGATCAATTCTTTGATAAGTTAAGTCTTAGACATAAACAAATTATTCAACAAATTGAAGAAAGAAGTCAAGAAGTAACTGAAAATAGAATAAGTCAGAATATAATTCAAAGTTGTAAAACATTGAAATCAGGATATGAAACTAGAACTGGTTTAATTCAAGAAAATATAAATGAGTTAACAGTTAAAAAAAATAAGTATGCTGAAATAATAAATAATCCTACTAATTTTGATAAGGATACAGTTAATAATGCTGAAATATTTTTCAAAAAATACACACAAGAAATTCAAGAATGTAAAGCTAAACTTAATATGGAATCTAAAAATGTTTTAGAACAAATACTTGATATTATTGATTCTAATAATAAAAATAAGTTTATTGAAAATATTTCTAATTTAAAAAAAGTTTTTTCAGAATATTTATCAACTCTAGAATTAGATCAATTATGTGCAATTTCTAACTTATTAATAGGATTGTTAATAACATCTTTAATAATAAACATCATATTAATATTTTTTGGTGATTTTTTAATCAAATATTTTAGTTTAGAACAAAAGTTTCCTAAATTAGCTATATTTATTAATATAAGAAGAAAAATAATAAATATTTCTATGTTTTATAATACAATGTTTATTTTGTTTTTATCTATTATGGCAATTATTATTAATGCTAGCTATTTATTTTACTAATGAATTTTAATAATTTATATTTAAACATTTATGGTTGAATAAGTAAAAGACTAATTTAACCCCCATTTCTTAATTCAAAATGATTAAAAAGAATATCTTTCTTTATGATTGTTTACAGTGCAATTATGGTAAAATTTCTTTTATATGTAATTTTTAATAATTAATAAAATATCTTTTTCCTTTTTCAGGTTAATTAGTATATAATTATTTATATTCACAATTTATTTCAAACTTTATGGTTAAAATGATAATCCTATTTTTAACCCTCAATATATTAAGAAAGAGAGAGAAGCCTGAAAACAAAATCTAGTATTCTTTTAGTTAAAGCTCCTAAAATTTAAAAACTTAATAATTATTTCACATTTATTTTGTTCTAAAATTAATTTAAAGTATCTTTATTTTATAACTATCTTTACTTTTTTAAATCGTGTAGAGAACTTATATATACCCCCAAATAAATAAAAGAATAAATAAAAGAATAATTAAACAAAAATTATAAGTATAGATAATATTAATATTATTTTATTCAAAATGTTTCAAAAAATTATTATATCTCCATTAATTATTTTATTAAAAAGTTTTAAAGTAAGATTATTAGACAAAATAACTTTTTCAATTATTATTTGAAGTTTATTTCTAACTCTAACATTTTTTGTAATTTTAAGTTTAGATTTATTACATAATATTTCTCCTAAAATATTTTACAATTTATCGATTAATAACTTAATTTGTAATTTAAATCATAATTCAAACATTTTCATTAATTTTAATTTTACGTATTATAAAGTTATATTTATAATATCATTTATTTTTACACTTTTTTTAGATCACTGGATAATGAATAAACTTCCCTCTTCTTCGTTCAAAATTTATTATATTAAATTTAGAAATTTACATTATTTTTTTAAAATTCCTATTTTATTCTTAATAAATTTTTTATTTTTCACACTTTTATCTTATTTTAATCTATATATTCCCTTAAATTTCTTTAATTTAGATAATTTTTTAAATTTTATGGGAAATTCATCAGAAGAAGTACCTTCAGGAAATAATTCTAATATAAAAATAGATGCTAGTGGTAGTAATACAACTGTTCAATTACCAATACCTAAATTAAATATTAATATTCCTTTAGAAGCAGCTAATAATATGGTTGCAGCCGCATCATCTGGAGGAGGAGCTATGGTAGCTTATAAAGCTGCACAAACATATCCTGGTCCACCATTAGGAAAAGCTGCGGTAGGTGTTGGAGTTTATTCAGGTATTCAATCTAGGAACAGTTCTAACAGGTAAAATGTTAAATAATCATTCTAATCAAAAAGGAAATAATTTTATAAATTTAGTTTTCTCTGATCCTGATTTACAAAGTAAATTCAGTGAATATCCTTTTAATTTACTACCTGAATTAGTAGGTTTAAATAATCTTACATTATTTTTTTTAATAATTATATTAAATATTTCCTTTGCAGAATATCTTTCTAAATTAAATTATGAAAAATATATTCCTAATAATAAGTTAGGATTATTTTTAAAAAAAGTTTTAAATAGATATTTAATTATCTGAAGTAAATCTTCTAAATGATTAAAAAGAATATCTTTCTTTATGTTAATTTACTGTACATGTATGATAAAATTAGGTTTATATTGTATTTTTAATAATTAATAAAACATTTCTACTTCCTTTCGTTAATTAATTCTTAATACCTCTAATGGATATTTAATCCATTTTTCTTAAAAAGTAATTTATATTTAAACATTTACGGTTAAAGATGTTATTTCCTACTTTAACCCCCATTCATTAATACTAAAATGAAAAATATTTTAAAGTATCTTTACTTTTTCAAAACGTGTAGAGAACTTCTATATATTCCCCTTAAATTTCTTTAATCTAGATAATTTTTTTGGTTTTTGTTTAGCTGAAATTGAAACTCCTAAAGATATAATGATTCCTTTATTACCTTATAAATATCAAGGTAAAACTATTTTTCCAAAAGGAAAATGAATTGGTGTTTATTTTAGCGAAGAATTAAAAGTAGTTCAAAATTATGGATACAAAATATCATTGATTAAAGGTTATGAATTTAGTAAAATAGATTTATTTAAGGAATATGTATTACATTTTTATGATAAAAAGAAATATGCTAATTCACCAGCAGAAAAACTTATTGCAAAAATGCATTTAAATCAATTGTATGGTATATTCGGACGAAAACAGGAATTATTAGAAACAATTAATGTTTTAAATAAAGATATTCCAATTTATTTAAGTACAAGAATTATTAAAAGTATTATTGAAATAAATGATAATATAAGTGCACTTTTATTAGTAAATAATATAAATGTAGATATATTGAAAGATTTAAATAATACTTTAAACATAAACCTGAAAAATAATACCTCAAAAAGATTTAATGTTAAATCTAATGTAGCTTTAGCAAGTGCTGTTACTTCATATGCTAGAATACACATGATGAAATATAAAATAAATAATAACATTTATTATACTGATACTGATTCTATTTTTATTGATAAACCTTTACCTAATAATGAAATTGGTAAAGATTTAGGCTTAATGAAAGATGAATTAGAAGGTAATATTATTGAAGAAGCATATTTCTTTGGTATAAAACAATATGGTTATTACTATTTTAATAAAAAAAATGAGAAAGTTGAAAAATCAGTATTTGCTGGTATAAAAAGAGACTCATTAACTTTTAAAGAAATAGAATTAATTTTTAATAATGTAGTATTAACAAAAGAAATACCTATTAGATTTTATAAATCTTTTAAGGATCTAAATATCACAATAAAATCTTGTAAAATTTCAATTAAAAAAAATAATGTGAAAAAACTTATGGATAATAATTATTATCCAATTTACGTAAATAATTTAAATCATGAATTAGATAATAGAACTTTTTTAACTAAGTTGAAAAATAAAATTTCAAAATTTTTTAAAAATTTTATGAAATATTAGTAATTTTATAAAAATACTATTTTAAATATATTTTAAAGTAATCCCTAAAAAAATTTTTAGGAATAAAGGAGAAGCCTAAAATTGTATACTTTTTACCTATCTTTTAGTTAAAGCCTTTTTTTAATGTGATTATAGTTAAGTTGGAATAACCCTTCATTAAGCCAATGAAGGATCATCAGTTCGAATCTGATTAATCATAAAAATTAAAATATTATAGAAATAGATACTAAAGTTATTAGACTGAATAATGGTTAGGTAATCTTTAATAAAATGATTCTAGTTCAATTCTAGCTAATAACACCTAAATATAGCAATATATTTTTGTAGATATTGATATATTTTTTGTAAACAGTATATAACTATCTACTGTGTCCTGAGTGTAAGAATTTTTTTAAAACTGAATTAATCACCTTGCAACTTATTATAAATTTTGCAAAAAAAAAGTAATACTTGATTAATTTTTCTTACATTTAATTTATTTTAATAAATTAAAATTTTAGCTTAGGAAATATTAAATCTATAGCTGTTTTTCCGTGTTAATATTTAAGGAACCAAGGCCATAGATTTTAAAATAAATAGAAATAAGTATATTAGTACTATGTACTAAATTTAATATAGAAATAATGAAAAAAATATTTAAATTCATCCAAGAAATAATAAGTAAAAATTTTTTACTACTTTATATTCTAACAGCTAATCCATCTAGATTTTATACTCTTTATATGGAAACATATGTTAATAAATTTATTGTATTTTATAATAAATTAAATTTAATAATTGATAAAATAAAAGCTAAATTTTCTACTGTTTTCACTTTTATAAAAATTTTATATAAATTAGTTAGTCCTCATTTTAATGTTTTTTCAATTATTTGAAGAATAATTCTTTATTTAAATACATTCATTTTAGGTGGAATCATTATTTATATCAATCCTAATACTAATGAATTATTTTATAATTGATTTCAATCAATAAATTTTGATATTAAAACTTTAATAAAATGATTTAAATCTTATGTAGATAAATTTTCTTTTTGATTAGATTCGTTTAATGAAAGTAAAATTTCTTTTAATAAAACCAATTCTTCAGAATCAGAATTAACTTCAGAATCATTAAGAAAAGTTTATAATTATAATTTCCCAGATGATTATTATCCAAAAGATTCACCTTCTTCTTATTCAGAAGATTCAAATAAATTAACTGAAATTGGTAAATACTGTTTGATCATTGGAGGAATAGTAATAATTGGTGGTATTATTTATTGAAATTGAGATGTTATTATAGCATACTTTAGTTCTAAAAAAGTTGAATGTGATGAATCCATAATTGATTTAAATTCATGCTCCCCAACAACAAAACCCTATTCTTCTCCTTCTGTTTCAAGAATGTCAATTGATACTTATCAAGCTGAAGATAATAAATATTTTAAATCACCTTTGGATTCACCTTCTTCTGCTACACCTAAATCTTGTATGGGTACTTTAATTAATTCAAGTGAATCTGTAACACCACAATCTATTACAGAAACTGAAAGTGTTAATTCTACTAAACTAGTTGAAAAACTAAATAAAGTAATAAAAACACAAGCAAGAGAATTAGCAGTACAAGAGAAAACAATATCAACTTTAACAGAAAGTATTTCGAAAGCTACAACTAATTTAGAAGAAATGAGTTCTAATTCTGAACCATCAACACCTAAAATTCCATTTACTTTAGATAAAAATAATCCTGAAGTTAAAAAATTATTAATGGAAAATAAAATAGATTTAGATTTTATTAAATTTAGAGAATAAACTATATTTTAATAGTAAAATAATTTTACGTACCCCCAAATAATTAAAAGAATAAAAAGTAATTGTAATTCGAATATTTACATTAAAAGAAGGGTAATTATCACTTTTTATTAAAATTAAATGGTTATCCTATAATACTTTTTTTTTCAAATGTCCGGAATGTTCTCCTTTCCAAACCTATGAAAGTTATTTATTAAAATTTATTAAATTTTAAGATTAAAGAACTCTGGCAAAATGTTACTATTAATAATGATTTTATTACATAATTATATATTTTTAATAAACTTACAAGATTATTTATTAGATTATAATTTTATTATTTCTATAACTTCTTTAGCACTAATGATTTTATTATCAAGTAAATGAGGTAAATATGCAGATATGGGACATAAAATTATTACTGGTGTTGCTGCTGGAACTGTAATTCATAAAAATTGAACAAGTGGAGGTGGTTCATCATCTAATAATGATAATAATAAAGATAATAATAAGAATAAAGATAATAATAAAGATAATAATAAAGATAATAAGAAAAATGCAAATGATAGTAAAACTACAAATAACACAACTAATCAAAAATAGTTTTATGAATAAAAGTTATTCATTTTTATTACCATTTATCTTGAATACTTTGGATATTAGTGTAAGCGAAAGTGAATCAACTTTAGTACAATTATCATTTTCTGTATTCATATTAACTTTAATTGCATTAATTTGTTTTATCAATCTTTTAGGATATTTTATTGTTTATTACTTAATTCAAAATAATTATACAAAATATGAAGAAAAATATCCTAGATTAAGTAAATTTATTAACAGATATAAAAATATTACATTAATTTATTTAATTATAGATATTGTAATTTGTTTTTCATGTTTACTGTTCTTAAACATTTATTCATTATTATATATTTATTCTAATATTAGTTCTTCTACTTAAGTAGGTTGAAACTTATATTTTCGTTTTAGTTAAATGGATATTTAATCCATTTTGCTTAATTTATATTTAAACATTTATGGTTGAATAATTAAAAGACTAATTTAACCCCCATTCCTTAATATTTAAACAACAAATTTTCTCTTTATTTAATACTACACTTTTTTTTAATAAATCTAATAAAAATAAATTATTAACCTATTATAATCATCTTTTTTTGATATACTAAACAACTGTTATCTTAAATAAATATTTCATTTTATAACTCTTTTAAAAGAATGAAATATCAACTCACCTAAAAATTTTTAATCCAAAATTAACTTTTTTTAATTAAATTAATCAAAACCTTACCTCTTTAATACTATATTATTTAGATAATACCTAAAATTCCATTTACTTTAGATAAAAATAATCCTGAAGTTAAAAAATTATTGATGGAAAATAAAATAGATTTAGATTTTGTTAAATTTAGAGAATAGAATTATATTTACTATATTTTTTTAAATTAATATAAAAAATTTACGCACCCCATAAATAATTAAAAGAATAAAAGAATGATTAAACAAAATTAAAAGTATAGATAAAATAAAATTTTTTATTTAAAATGTTTAAATTATTTATTTTATCTCCGTTAAACAAAATTAAAAAAGTAAATCTATTTCAATTACTCCATAAAGTTAATAAAATTAAAAATATCATTACTCCAGTACTTTCCTTCACATTATTTTGAATTACAATTTTAGCTGTATTTTACTTATTATTCAGTGATTTATTAACATTGTTTTTTAAATTATTTAACCTTTTATTAAATGATTCAACTAAGGAAATAATTTGTACAATGGCTGATTCTCCTAGAACTACTGAAGTTAAAATTATTCATAACGATAATGGTTGAGGAGAAGTAATTAAAAAAATATTTATATACGGTGTTGGTGGACATAGATTTATTGAGTTAGTTAGAACTAGTGCTAAAGCTAGCACGAGAACTTTTACTGTAGCAGCTACAATAGGAACTGATATATCTTCTAGCGTTATTCAAAGAATAGTGAATGACCCTACTTATATAAATGCTCATTGGCAGAATTTTTCCGCTATTTTTAAAGATTCGAATAGTGTAGAGATTAATGTAAGAGAAGATAAAAATTTACATGAAATTATTACGAAAATTATTAAAGAATCATCTTCTACAGCTATTGGAAGTGAAACTTCATCATCTTCTGCAGCTATTGAGAAAGGAAATAAATTACTACCTAACGATTTCAGTTTAGAAGAAATTTATAATAAAACCTTTGGTAGTTTACTTGAATACTTCGCTAATTTTTTACAGCCAGTACAAGTTGATTATTCTAATGAGTTATTAGCTAACCAAATTAATGATTTAAGCATTGTATTATTTATTTTATCTATATTAATTATATTTTTATTTATTTCTTTAATTATTAATATTTTTATTTTAATAAATAGTGATAAATTATTAAATTTCTTCACTAATAAATATATAAGAGCTTACATTAACTTCAATAAGAGAATCATTCAAATTGAAGTATTCTTCTTATCAGCTAATATTTTATATTCTATGTATAATTTATCTTATGGTATTCATTTCATTGCTACTCATCCAATTAGTTTTAATTAAAAAGCTTTACACTCTTTATTAAGTAAATTTATAAACTTAAATCAAAAAGAGTGTAATAAAACCCCCATTTCTTAATTAGTTCTTCTACTTAAGTAGATTGAAACTTATATTTTCGTTTTAGTTAAATGGATGTTTAATCCATTTTGCTTAATATTTAAACATTTATGGTTGAATAAGTAAAAGACTAATTTAACCCCCATTCCTTAATACTCTAAATAACCAAAATTTAAATTTGATTTAAAATAACAATTGTTTAGTATATCAAAAAAATAAGATTATAATAGACATAATATTTATTTTGATTAAATTTATTGAAAAAAGGTAGTATTAAATAAAGGAGCAAATTTTATAATTTAGATAATTAAAAAAGATATTTACCTAATTTTTTATATTTAATAAAGTTTTAAATAGTTTCTTTAGTTATTTTAAATATAGATATTTGAGGGTTAATATATTATATTTTTTTATAAATTGGTGTATAATATAATTAGAAATAATAGAGAAATAATATGAAGAATTACGTTTCTTACTCGCAAATCCATAAAAGCACGAACTGCTTCAGGACTAAATTTACTATCTTTTTCTATATTAGCTAATCAATCTGATAAAAATGGTGGTAAGTAGTAAGGAATTTTTATCTTATTTTTTATAAATAATATGAAAATATATAACTCAATAAATAAATATATTAAGTATAAAGATCCTACTATTATATATAGAAAAAGTACTTTTATAAAGGTTATATTTTTTAATATATTAAATATATTGTTAACTCCTACAGTAATAATGAATAATAAAAATATTAAAATATATTTAAGGTAATTAGGTTTATTATTCTTATTATTTGAAGGTGTGTTACTACTACTCATATATCTATGATTATTCTTTCTTTTTTTAATTACAAAGAATAAACTTAAAATACTATTTGAAACATCTTTATTATAATTAATTTTTACAGAATCTAATATAGATTTATTACATCCATAAAAAATTCCATAAGAGATAATAGGTGCATAAAATAACATAAAAATTCTTATATTTCAAGCTCGCGTTGTTAGTCATTTTTCTCGTGCTTGAGGATCACCAATAAAATTTAATGTAGATATAGGATATGCTTGTTTTGCATAAGTATTTACAACTAATTTATATATTAATACTCCTGATATTAAACTTATAGGATGAATAACAATACCCATATTATTTAAATATTCAGATAAATCTAGTTGATTCAGAAAAGTAATTAGTTGATTACCAGTAAATTCACCAAATATTCCTAAAGGTTTATTATCATTCATGTTAGAATAAACTTCACGTATTTGAGTAAGTAGACTATCAGGAATTTTTTTTTCTAAGATAATATCTCTATAAAATACATTTTTATGAAGTTCTTCATTCATATGACTCGATATTATGCTTCTTAAATAATGACTACTTAAGTTTTGAACATAATTTTTAATTCCCTTTAGTACTTTTACAGGAATAATATCTATATTAGACTCATAATTTGGAAAATTTTCATCGAAAGAACTAGGATTTGAATCTACAGTTTTGCAAAATTTTTCTAAATTAGATTCTACTTCAGCGGGTATGTTTCTATTAAAAATAATTAATTGTTGATTATTATTGTTTATTGCTTCATCAGCACTAATTTGATTTAATATTCTTTCTAAAAAAATTGGTAATGGACTAATTAATATTTTATTATTTTTAAAGTTTTTTATGAATTTATTAGTGAAGAAATTAATTATTATTTGACTATTTATTAATCTATTAATATTTCTATAAAGAAATAAACAAAAAATCAATATAGTTAAGGTTAATAGTATTATGATTAGAATATTAAACTGATTAGTCAATAATTCACTAGAATAATTAAGTTTTACTGTTTGAAATGAAGATGATATAGAATCAAAAGTATTTGTTAGTATTTCTAATTGGTTTTTTTTATTGAATAATCCACTATATATCCCTATTCCTGAAATACTATCTAAATTATAAATACCATTATAACTTAATAGCCCAGCAAATAGTAAAATTATAGCTGATATTCTATGATAAAAATCTTTGGATAATTTATCATTTATTAAAGCTTTAAGCACAATTAAAATTATGAATGAAATTAAAAGCATTTAAACACATCTAAGAGTTGAACTTAGTTTACCTTATTTTTAAGAGATACCTCTACCGAGAGCTATGTTTTTTAAATCTTTTTTTTATTTATTTTTCTCTTTCATCTTTGAATTATTTGGGGGTTTGAGTGTTTTTTAATTTTATGCATATTTTTAAAAAACATAATAGTAAAAATAACAAATATAGTTTAGAGAATAAAACTATATTTTAATAGTAAAATAATTTTACGTACCCCCAAATAATTAAAAGAATAAAAAGTAATTGTAATTCGAATATTTACATTAAAAGAAGGGTAATTATTACTTTTTATTCAAATTTAAAATGAAATGGTTATCCTATCATACTTTTTTTCAAATGTCTAGAATGTTCTCCTTTCCAAACCTATGAAAGTTATTTATTAAAATTTATTAAATTTTAAGATTAAAGAACTCTGGCAAAAACATCTTATGAATAATGGTAATTTCACAATTAAATCAAATTTTCATTAATTTGATAAATGATTATTCATTTCTACTAGATTATAACATTATCATTACTTCTATTTCTTTAAGTATTTTAATTCTATTATCTGGAAAAGCAAGTAGAATATTAGGAGAAGTACAAAAAGTTGTAGGAATAGCAGCAGGTGGAACTATAATTTATAATAGTTGAGTTAAACCTAGAGGTGGTAGTTCAGGTTCAGAAAGTAATAATAATAATAATAATAATGATAAAGATAAAGATAAAAAAACTAGTAATAAAGATGAACAAGCTACTAAAAATGTATCTAATAAGAAATAAAGTTGATTTCAAGTATTCTTTTTCTCTTCCATTAATTCTATCTTATCTTAATATTGATATTAATAATACTGATAATAATTTCATTCACTTTTCTTATGGTATTTTTTTATTAAGTTTAATAGCATTAATATGTTTAATAAATATATTAGGTTACTCTTTAGCATATTATTTTATTCAAAATAATCAGTCTAAATATGAAGTTAAATATCCTAGATTAAGTAAATTTATTAACAGATATAAAAATTTTACTTTAATATTTTTTATTATTGAATTTGTTTTATGCTTTATTTGTTTGTTATTATTAATCATTTTTTCTTTACTTTTTATATATTCTGGTCTAAGTTAAATGGATATTTAATCTATTTTTCTTAATAAGTAATTTATATTTAAACATTTACGGTTAAAGATGTTATTTCCTACTTTAACCCCCATTTTAAGTTTAACCTCAGATTTATATAATAGTCATAATTTAATCAATTTAGACTTTTTCTCAGTCTCCATTAATTCTAATTTATTATTAATAATAGTATACCTATTTTTATTAATTTTTCTAATAAATGTATTCTCATTTATCTTAGTATCAAAATATTCTAAAATTAATTCATTACCAAGAAATAATTTACATTTAGTTGAAGCATTACTTATAATTTAACTTTTTATTGTTAAATTTAAATTTCATAGGGGTACGTATTCGTAAATTAATTATTATAATTTATATTATTATCTGTATTAGATAATGATATTGCTCCAGAACCTATTTCTAATATAAATCCTATAGTTAAAACAATAAAGAATATGATTGCAACAGAAAAACCAAATGTACTAACTTGGTATAAAGTAACGCCAATAGGCATAAGAAGTAATATTTCCAAATCAAATACTAGGAATAATAAACCTACAATGTAAAAATGAATTTGAAATGTAGATCTAGTTTGTCCTTCAATTGCATTGAAACCACATTCATATTGAGATACTTTAGCTTCATCAGGTTTATGAGAAGCTAATAAAAAATTTAAAACAAGTAGAACAATTGCTAATATAGGAACAAAAATAAATAAAAAAAGTAAATTATTCATTATTGATTAAATAAAGATATAGATAATAATTGTGTTGTATTTAAGATTAAAGAAGGTTTAAAAATAAAAAATAATATAGATAATGTTAAAGTAGATATTAAAAAACTATGTAAATTACTTAATTTATTATTATTAACTTGCACGCCGTTTTGAGCGCTTAAATTAAATTGTAAATTTTCCTCTAGTTCTTTAGATTTTTCTCCCTCCAGGCTTGAATGTTCAGTTGCGGAGTTAGACCAAAAAAATGTTTTTATTATTTTTAAATAATATGAAGCACTTATTACACTTACAACTATAGCAATTAAAGCTATAAAATTATATCCACTTTGGATTGCTGAATATAAAACATATTGTTTTGAAAAAAATCCTATTAATGGAGGTATACCCGCCATAGAGAATAAACATATACTGAAACTTAAACTAATTAAAGGATTTAAGAAAAATTGACCTTTAAATTCAGATATGTATCTTATATCTTTAATATTATTATTATTAATTAGATAACTGAATGCAATAATAATTAAAAAAATATTTAAATTAGTAATTATGTATTGAATTATATAAAATATAAATGAATCTATAGATTGTTTTGAATGTATAGCTAAAGCTAATAAAATAAATCCTATATGAGAAATTGTACTATAAGCTAATAGTCTTTTTATTCTATTTTGGGCTAAACCTACTACACTACCAATTATTAATGATAATAATGAAGTAATAAGTAATAAGTATTTAATTAATTGATCAATATTAAATTTAAATCCATTTAATTGACCAAATAAAGTTAATTGGTCTATCAGATCTATATGTAAATATAAGTCTAATAATAATATTAAAATTGATATTTTTGGTATTATAGTTAATCATATAGTAACTATTGTAGGTGTATCATCATAAACATCAGGTGATCAATTATGAAATGGAGCTGCAGAAATTTTTATTAAAAATCCTACAAAAATAAATATTAAACCTAAAAAAATAGATCCACTTAGTTCTTTAGAAAAAAAAGGATAAATTATATCTATAAGATTATTATTAATTTCTATATTATATATAGATAATAAGCTATAAATTGATTCAAAATTTGTTAGCCCTGTATAAGCATAAAGTAAACCTGCTCCAAATAAAATTAAACAAGAAGCTAAAGCACCTAACAAAAAATATTTTAATCCTGCAGATGTAGATAATTCAGAATCTCTATATAGTGTAGATAAAACATATAAAGAAAAAGATTGTAATTCAATACTTAAATACATTGATATTAAATCAGAACAAGATATTAATAATGAAGCTCCTAATGAACTAAATAAAACTATTATAGAATAGTTTATAGAATGACTTACAAATTTATTATTATTAAGAATAGAATAATTTATTAGCTGAACTGAAAAAGCAGAACTATCTACACTTTTATTTTTATTATAATTTTCTAATAAGATACTATTTAATAAAGAATATAAATAGGAATTTTCTAATAAAGTATTATAGGATGTAGGTAAAATTGGATTTTTAACTTCTATTATTAATTCTTCTTGCTTAGGTCAAGAAACTAAAATAATAGATCCTATTATTAATAAAAAACTTTCTAATATTTGAGAGTGGTTAGTTATATTGAATAATCCACTATATATCCCTATTCCTGAAATACTATCTAAATTATAAATACCATTATAACTTAATAGCCCAGCAAATAGTAAAATTATAGCTGATATTCTATGATAAAAATCTTCGGATAATTTATCATTTATTAAAGCTTTACAAATAATTAAAATTATGATTGATAAAAAAAGCATTTTAACACAATAGGAATTGAACCTAACACAAACTCTCTTTAGCTTTAGATTTAGATTTTTTTTGCTGCAACTGCGATGCTGCGCTGCTGCGTACTGCGCAGCTGTGTACTCCCATCCGAGTTATGTGTTTTCTAATTTAAAAACAAATTTTTACTAAAAATATTGAGAAGTAACTCCTGCATGTAATTTACAAACTAGCTTATATGATAACTAGGAATGAAGATAGATTCCTAAAATGATATGCGTTCTTCTCCAATCCTTAGCATACTAGCACCAAAGGAGTGCGTAGAAGTGATAGAACTAACTCAATACCTTTGCTAACAAAGGTAGGTAATCTAAGTAATGAGAAGGTACCTACATATCTCTCTATTAATGAATGGCTGCCCCTTCTTCGAAGCAGCTGCGCAGAAAAAGTTAAGGAAATTTTGGACTACTTCTCTGCGCAAGAAAAGCAGCTGCTTATTCTTATTCCGCAAAGAAAAGAAAGCGAGGAAATGAATGAGTAATATTATATATTTTTACTTCGCTGTGCAGCGCTACGTAGACTTGGATTCGCACGAAACACTCATTCTATTAGCCATTATTAATATTAAAAGCTGAGAGGTAGAAGCAAAAGAAGAAAAGGCTCCTTCTTTCCCTGATTCTGCTTCTTCTTCCGCAGGAGGAAAAGCTAAAGAAAGCGCTCCTTCCCTTCCCTTCTTCTTCTAGAAGAAGCAAGGGAACCCGCAGGAAGGGAGGGGAAGAAGGATGTGAAAGAACGAAGCTGAAGATAATTTAGGTATCGCTTAATCCTCCTTATCAAAAAGGAGGGACTCATTTTAACTAGAGGAGGATGGGCTGCGACTGTAATTAAAATTTAATAAAGATAAAGCTAGGATAAGAAAGTGAAAACAATGAAGAAAATGTTATACAGAAATACACTATCTGTTTTAAACTCAGTATACGGTTAAGTTTAATCTTAAAAGATGCAGCTTCTCCCTTTCTTCTTCCTGATTCGATCCTGCTCCTTTACCCCTCCCTGGCTTCTTCTCCGAAGAAGCCAGGGAAGGAAGTAGCAAAGGAAGGGAAAAAGAAGAAGGGTGCTTCGCAAGAAGGAGGGCTAAAGATAAAAAAACGCTAAAACGCTTCTTATTTAGCTTATACTTAAGTTTTATTTTGAGTTAAAAATATTTAAGAAAATTAAATATTATATTTATATTTATATTAATAAATTATTACGGGCATTGTTGGATTTGAACCAACGACTTCTTTAGAAGTACTCGTTTTCAAGACGAGCGCCATAAACCAGACTCGACCAAATACCCCTCCCTTGCTAGCTACGCACAAGAAAGCGCTCCTTCCTTCCCCTCTCCCTTTTATTTGCTCCTTCCTAGCTCCGCAACCGGAGGGATGGAGGGGGGGCTTTATTTCTCCTAAGCAGAAGCAGGGGAAGTATTATTTTTATTACTAATTATCATATTTATTACTAAATTATTATAAAAGTGACTAATAAGATTCATTTTCTTGCCGTGCGGAGCAGGCAGCAGCTACTTCCAAAAAATACACTTTGTGGGTGCTGGCAGCGCTTCGAAGAGCGCACCCTCCAATTTTTCTGCTTCTTCTTGCTCCGCAAAGAAAAAAAAGCGAGGGAAAAAGGAGGAAATATAACAAAATATTATCTGATCAATGCTCCTAGCATTTTTAGCAGAAACCAATGGATAATTGAGCTCATCTATGAAAAATTATGAATCATTTGGCAAATCATAAAGAAAAAGATAGAGCCGTATCCCAGCAGAACAGCGATAATTAACTTAGTAAGTATAAGTAGAGGTATGCTGCTCAGCACCTTATCACTCTCATTAGTATTAAGTGTAGAGTCCTGCGGAGGGACTCTGTGCCGCGTTGCAGCCTGGTTAGCCAGGCTAGACTAGCGTAGATATCGGATCAGTGGTCGTTATACATATTGATAACATTTAAATTTTTTTTACACTCCTTCATAAATAATATAAAAAATTAATTAAATTATGAATTAAGACCTAAGGGAATTGAACCCTTATAATATCCATTATGAGCGAACTGCATTAACCAATTATGCTAAAGTCTTTTTTCTCTATTTTATTATTTATCATATTCTTTTAAAAATAATTATATTTATTATTATCTAAATGTTATTATAGCAAAAATTAATAATCAACCTACTGATATTGATATATATAAGAATACTGATACTAAATCGCTAGCTGTGCGGAGCAACCTTGCTAACTAACTTAATGCTTGCTAGTGTAGCCAAGCGCATCAAGCAGCAAGCAGCAAGCAGCAAGAAGCAAGGAGCAAAGAGCAAGGGGAAGGGAAGAGTTTATAAATGCAGTAATTTAAGTGAAAAAATTTACTTGCCGAAGGCAGAGTGTGTGCGCAGCAGCAGTAGCTTAAACACCTTAAATATAATTAATTTTATAAGGCATTAAATTACATAATAAGTTAATATTTAATTTATGTAGATTTAAGGACTATAGATCTTTATTTTATTAAATTATTAATATTTTTAAATTGCTATATTTTTATTACTCAAGTTATAACTGCGGCTTCTTGCGGAGCATAAGCAGCATCCTTTCCCAGCTCCCCTTCCCAAAGGGAAGGAAGCAGAGATTTATTAGTTTATAAAGTTAACTATATTAGCTGTGTGTATGCAGTACTGAGTGTACTGTAGTAAGTACACTTAACTTGTGCACAGTACACTAAAAGCTCTACTTTCTTACTCAGTTCTAATTAATCAATTCACAGTATGAATTAAAAAGATTGGGTTGGGGGTGCGTAAGTTGCTTATCATTCTAGATGTAAAATTTTTATAATTATATTACTAGTGTAAGTCTATAGCGTCTTTAAGATATGAACATACTAATAATGTAAGTACGAAACTCTGGATGAAAGAAACTGCTATTTCTAATCCAATTAATCCTAAGAATATAGTAAATGGTATTATAGTTAATATTGCAACTATAACACTACTTGAGAATAATTTATATAGGAATGTAGATAGTATTTTTAAAAGAGTGTGACCCGCAGTTAAATTAGCAAATAATCGAACTCCTAAAGAGATTGCTCTAGCAAAATAACTAACTAATTCAATTAAAACTATTAAAGGAACTAGTGCTAAAGGTGTCCCTGAAGGTATAAAATAAGAGAAAAATTTTAATTTATGTATATATAAAGATAAAATTGTAACTCCCATAAATATAGTAACAGAAAAACCTAAAGTAACTATTACACTAGCATTAACTGCAAATGAATAAGGTATATTAGAAATTAAATTTCCAATTAAAACATAAAAAAATATAGAATAAATAAAAGGTAAATATACTTCATTTGATGAACCTATTTGATCTTTAACCATTGTTCCTAAGCTTTGATATGAAGATTCAAAAGCTATAGACCATTTAGAAGGTATTAATTTAGAATCATTGTTACCAAATATATGTAAACCTAAAATTACAAATAATGTTAGTAATGTATATAAACCTAAATTTGTTAAACTTAAATTAAAAAAACCTAATATAGGAGCATTAAATCCTATCAAACTGTTTACTTCAAATTGACTTAATGGAGATAAAATAAATAATTTAAACATTTTAAATAAAAAAAAATATTATCTATACTTATAATTTTTGTTTAATTATTCTTTTATTTATAAAAAAATTTAATTTATTGAATTGGTTTCTGCTGCTTCTTGTGAAGCAGAAGAAGCAAGGAGCAGAAAAAAAAAAATTAGAGAAGAATGTTTAGATATTTTAATTATTGATTCTAACTTTTCATGCTCCTTCTCCCTCCGGTCCTCCGGATAAATGCAGCCATCACTCCTTTGGCTGCAGCTTCCGAAGGATGCAGCTTCCTAGCTCCGCAACCAGAGGGAAGGGGAAGGAAGAAGCAGAAGCAGCCATTTTTCATTTCTCTTTTGTCATTTTTTTAATATGTATTGATGCAAGATAAATCAAATAATGTTAAATATTTTTGAAATGTAAATATTATAATCATATTTGAACTGATGATTTCTTAGGACATATGTAAAACTAAAATTAGGGGTGCGTATAGATTTTTTTTTAATAAAATTTAATTAAAAGATATTGGATGAGTAGCAATAAAATGTATTCCATAACTTAAATTACACATAAAATATAGAATATTTTTAAAATTAGATTTTTTTAATTGCATGCTGCGAAGCAGTGGCTGATTCCTCTGCTGCTTCTTCTCAGAAGAAGCAAGCGCAGGACGGATGCTATGAGCTAGGGAATAGATATATTATTTATTTTAATAATTAGTCTTTATTAGATTTTGAAATAATAATTGTTGCAAACATTGATAATAATAAAATTATACTTAAAGTTATTAATAGTATAGCTCCATAAGTATATAAATTATGACCTAAAACTTCTATTTGTTGAAAGATTGTAATTAATAAATCTGAAGATGAAGAATAATAAATACTATCTACAATTGAATTAATTAAATTAATTTTTATTATATAATAATTTGAGAATAATCCATTTGAAAAAGTAATTTTATCTAAAAAAATAGATAATACTGGTACATTATTATAATTAAATTTAATTATTGAAAAAATTATAAATATAAATAATGAACCTACAGCTAATGCTAAAGGTAAAGTTTTAGTATATTGACTACCTGTTTCTAAAATATCTGTAAGTTTGATATTAATCATCATAATTACAAACAAAAATAGAACAGCTATAGCTCCTACATAAACTATTATATAAGAAATTCCTATGAAATTTATTCCAATTAAAATTAGATAACCAGCAGATAATACAAAAGTACCTATTAAAAAAAGTACTGAAATTACTGGATTTTTAGAAGTGATCGAAAAAATACCTGATAGTAATGTAGCAAAAGCTAAGATATTTATTAATAAAGTTGTCATTGTATATAGAAAAATTAAATTTTTAGCTTACGGTTTTAAGCTTTTTGAATTTTTAATTTTATTATTAAAAATTAAAAGTTAAAAAATTAAAGCTTATAGACTATCTTAAATATTTTAATGTAAACTATCAATAATTTTGATAATTGACTCAAAAAGTTTACATAGTAACAAGAGTAACTACATTTTAATTTAGCAGGCCAGGCGCAGGGACGGAAGCAGCAAGAAACACTACATCTTCTGCTTCTTAGGAAGAGTCAGTGCCAATAACTGCTTATTCTTAAGTTAAGAAAGCAGGAGGATACTGGCCTATATAATCAGCATCTACCACTATTGAGAAGGAGGAAGCACTCCGTTCGCTGTGCTTTGCAAGGGAGTGATTTTAACTAGAGGTCCGGAACGCGTAGCAAGGAGTTTTATATAAAATGTTGTAAATTAATAAGATAGAAGGTTTAACCTAGAATATTTTTACCTATAATATAAATTTTAAATTATACTAAGGCCGAATGACTAAGCATTGTATTCTTAAAAAAAAAATCAATTATCTTTATCCTATATTAAAATAATTTGCTTACTTTCACTCGCTTGCTTCTTCTTCGTAGAAGGGAAGGAAGGAGCGCTAATTAGGTGAAGCTGAGTCCTATTTGAAATAAAGCTAATCTAAGAAAGTTGGCTCAGTAAAAGGACAGAGCAGCTGCATTTATACCTTAAGAAAAATGATCACTCCCTTGCTCCGCTTCCCCCTCCCTTCGCCTCCCTAGCTTCTTCGTAGAAGAAGAGGGGAAGGAAGGAGCAAGGGAAGGGAAAGGAGAGATAAGACTTAGCCCGCCCTCTTGCTTCACTTGGTTATAGTGCGGAGCAAGGAGGGCTGCTTATAAGATTAGGCTAAGATTGAGTAAATGAATCTTTAAAACTATGATTACTGTCAGTACTAAGGATGTGGAGCAGGTAAAAGATAAGTAGATAAAATTTAGATAAGATAAAAGAGACCTAATGAATCAAGTCATTCTTTAATTTTTTAATTTTAAAAACCGATAACTAAAAATATATTTTTATTATATTTAAAATAGTTATAAGGTTTATAATGGTAAAAGTGTTATTGATTTTAGTAAATAATATTTGAAAAATTTTTACTATTATTTCATAATATTAATTAAGTATAAATATAAATCAAATTTAAGGAGATGGAAAAAAATAAAAAAAAACAACTATAAGACTAAGTAATACACACCCCATTTCCTTCCTCTCCTTCTGCGGAGCTATGAAGAAAGAGCAAGGGGAAGGAAGAAGAGCAATAAGTCGAAGATAATTTAGAGTTAACAAGACCTATTGTTGTACTAAGCAAGGTCTACTTATGAAATAAATATATAATTTATATTCTAAGTTTAAGTTTTTATTTTAAGATCTAAAAAACAAAATTTAAAAACTCTAGAAATAATAATAAATCTAATCATTTTATTTGATTTGCTGTAACGTAAATATATTATTTATACTTTTTTCTTTTTATTTAAATTTATTATTATTATTTTTGTTTGCTTGCTCCTTCCTGCTTCTGCTTCCTTCCGTAGGAGGAAAAGAAAAAAAAAAAAAAAAGAAGAACCTGAAGGAAAGCGCTCTTCGAAGCGAGGGAAGGAAGCAGCAGAATTAAATAAAATATTGAGTAGTCTAGGAATCGAACCTAGTACGGTTAAAAACCAATTCTTTTACAGAGAATCACCATTACCAATCGGATCACCTACCCTTTTTTTTTTTAATTAAGATAAATCTCCATCCTTTTAGTTACTCCTTCCCTTAGGGTCCCTCGCTTCGAAGAGCGCTTTCCTAAGGGAAGGCATCTTTGCTAGGCCTATATTTAATAGAAAATCGGAGCAGCGCTGCTTCGCTGCACTCCTTTTGTTTCTGCGAAGCTGCAAAGGAGCAAAAATAAAATATTGCCTACAGCTCCTTAAGTAATAACGCTACTTAGGGTAGCAGCTTACATGCATAATAATTGATGTTAATATTAAAACATTCAGCTAAGATAAATAAAACCATAGTTTTTGTGTAGTTAATAAATACCAAAAGTTATTTTTTGGGCTAAACTTTTAAAGTATAAGAGAATTTGGCTATTAATTAAAATGCCTTTCCTTTTTAGCTTCTTCCTTTCCTGCGAGGGAAGGGAAGCGAAAGCAAGGTATCGTTCCCTTCGGCTCCTGCGGAAGGAGCAAGGGGAAGGAAGTATTATCTGCAGCACACAGAAAACACTAGAGAGCAAAAAGCATAATGCAGCATCCATAGCCCCTTGATGCGTTAATGGCTAACGAATTACTAGACCAGTGATAACGCATCCTTACTGCGGAGGAAGCACTAGTTGGGCTTCCACCTGCCATAAATGCTATTTTGTAAAAACTTGAAAACACATGGACTTGAACCAAGACTTTCCCATTAAAAGTGGGACACTCAACCTTCGAGTTCTGTTTTCATATTAAATTAATTAAATAGTTTATTTTAATATTTTAATATTTAAAGAGCAACCTATTCATACTAATGTTGATAACACTACAAAACTAGTGCTACTCATAACTGATTAGCCTTAACTTCTTATATTAACTACTTATAGAAACTACGGAATAGTGTAGTGAGGATCCCTCACTCTAAAGACTTTTACTCTTATGAGTGTGGACCGACTGCGCCTTCTTACAAAGTAGAAGTAGCGTAGGATAAATTATGGCTAATACGAAAAAGTGAGTGGCTGAGAACGCTAAAAACCTAACTTACGATAATAAACTAGCATCTTTTTCAATGAATAAAACTATATTACAAATATTATTAAAATTTATCTTTGACTGCTCCGTAGGAAGAACTAGATCAAGATAAGCTTAATCAGATTTTACGCTTAGAATTGATTCCGTTTGCTGATATGCTAAAATAAGTTATTAGTAGGGACTCATACTGCGCAGCTCAGCAGAGCTGACCTGGATACTTAGCAAATGAGGTGGCTGCGATTTCTTCTGCTTCTTGCTCCGCAAAGAAAAGAAGCAGCCAAAGTGATAAAGAGAGCTAGAAACTGTTGCAGTGAGGAGCAGAATATTTTATATTAATTTAACTATACATTAAATTTATATAAATCATAGACTGAGTTGACCAGATTCGAACTGATATTAGCCACTACCAAAAAATGGTGTTTTTCCAAATTAAACTACAACTCATATACCTATATTGTATGTACAATTCTACATTATAATTTAATAATCATTTTCCAGCGAGTACTACTTCAGTAACTATTCTCTAGTTACTAGTTATAGTGATAAGGCCATAGAATTTGTAAGCTACCAGAGGCTCTTTGTAGTAGCGTATCTTTACATCTACTTTATATAAATAGATATAAAAAAATTAAAATTAAGTTACCTAAATATCTACATTCCTATTATACCAAAACTAATTTTAATTTAGTTTAAAAAAAAATAATAAAATTTAAGAAGTAAAAAAAAAATAATTATCAAAATATTAAGCCGAAAAATGGAATTGAACCATTATTTAAATCTTACAAGGAATTCGTTTTAACCATTTAAACTATTTCGACATTTTTTAAAAAAAAATATTATAGAATTGCACCTCCTTTCCTTCGCTCCCTAAGGAAAGGAGCAGCTTTGCATTACTTCCCTGCTAAGAAGAAAGCCCCCTCTCCATCCCTTGCGGTTTCCTCCATCCCTTGTGGTTGCGGAGCAAGAAGGAGCCCCTCTGGGAAGGAAGAAGGAGCTAGAAAGAAGCAAGGGTCCCTTCGGTTGCGGAGCTAGGGAGGAGTAGAAGCAGCAATAACTAATTCATACTTTTTATATTTAAATTTTTAATTTTAAGTTTTATTTTTTAAGTATTTTTACTGCGCCTCCTTCGGAAGCAGCAGCTTCTTTTACTATTTTTATTAATGATTTCTCCTATATTTTTTTCCACATACATCTCCAAAAACAAAAGTGTCCTGATTCGCAGCGCGAGGATGCAGCTTCTTCTCCTTCTTCTTAGCAGCGTTGTAAAAAAATGGAGGATGAGATATGCTATGCAGTATGAGTGCAGAGCAGAATATTAAAACTTTAAAAAAATAAGCTATTAAGCCTTCAACTTCAAAATAGTTAATGCTGTTTATTTAATTATCCTAATGTAAATGGAAGGTAATAAGCTCAATTACTTATTAAAAATAAACATAAGTTTTATTGATATTAAATAATATCAAAATTATAATTGAATAAATAAAATTTATTTATGAAAATGAAAGATTTAGATTATTTTTTTGGTTGATCTTTGCCCCGGGAGAGAATTGAACTCCCATATTTATAGCTTCAATATAACGCTTTGACCACTAAGCAACCGAGGCTTAAAAAAAATATTTTAAAATATAAATTAAAGAAATTTAAAATTTAATAGACTGAGTGCAGCATTAGCACAGCACCGAGTTAATACATACCTAGACCTTAAAAAAACCTCGGTGCTTCCACCCTTACCTTCTTTTTAGAAGCATGGTAACCCTTCTTCTGCTTCTTGCTGCTTGGAACAGCAGCAAGGGAACCCTCCTTCTTATAAGCAAGGGAACCCTTGCTCCGCGCTCCGTAACTAAAACAATATATTCTCTGCTGGCTGCTGCGCAGCAGAGGGTTGTTAAATAACTATCTAGCTTCTTCTTGATGAGCTGAAAAAAACGCTTCTAGCTAAGATGGCTAATTACTCATTAACATCGCTGCAGGGATTCTACACTCAATAGTTACTTTTTCTTTAGAAATAGAGTTAATTCCTTCGGTTGCCCCTTCTTCGAAGCAGCTGCGCAGCAGCAAAATTATGTAGCAGCTCTTTGATGACAATTAAACAAGACGGATTAACGTACCTATTAACTTTTATTTTCTTATTTTTATTAGCACATAGCTTATTTAGTGCTTCTTCGAAGAAGCAGGCGAAGCAGAGTACAATCATATATATTAAATTTTTTCTTTAGTAAAACTATTTAGCTAGTAAGTTACTAATATAATTATAATTTTTAATAAAAGTGGTTACATACCGAGTCGAAGGATGCTGCTATCAAGCTAATCTTATAAAAAATAAGTGTAATGAATGGATCTGGCTGGAGTGTATGTAATAGTAATTAAAGCTAGCAATGTAAATAGAAGGCGGAGCAGAGAGAAGCTCTGATACGCAATCTACACGAACGGACGAACTGAGTATGCTAGAGTACATAGAATCAATTTTCCTTCTTTGAAGCAGGAGTCCACAATTACTGCTGGTTTCCCTTAGGCTCCTGTGGAAGGAGCTAGGGAAGGGGAGCTGGGAAAGGATGCTGCTTATGCTCCTTCTTCCGCAGGAGGAAAAGCTAAAGAAAGCCATCCCTTGTGGTTGCGGAGCAAGAAGGAGCAAGGGAACCTTCCCTTGCTAAGAAGAAAAGAAAGGAAGAAGTGTGAAAGATAAAAAAATTAAAAAAAAAAATAACAAATAAACTTTCTTTTCTAGAGTAGTTTATTTAATTGGAGAAAGATAGACTCGAACTATCATTTTTTATATTGCAAATATAACTGATTACCAATTATCATATTTCCCCTATTTATAATATATATAAAATTAATAAAGTTAAAATAATTATTTATTAATTTATTTTTTTTTTAATACTTCACTCCTCTTTTATATTTTTTTTAAGATAAGATATTTTTTAATTATAAATTACTTGAATTTTTACCATATTAATTTAAGATAAATTTTCCGTATGAATGTTAACTAGTGTGTGCGGACGCACAGCTGGTTTATTGAACTAGTTATATCTCCTCCCTCGCCTCCCTTCCCTTAGGGTAGCAAGCTTCCCTAAGGAAGGAGCGCGGAGCGAGCTACTTAAAGCGTTAGCACATTTGGCATAGCGCATACTGCCTTATTCGTAGCTGAGCTGTTAAAATAATATTAAAAAAAAAACATCTTATAGGACTTGAACCTATAGTCTTTTGCTTCGAAGGCAACTGCTATAACCATTTAGCTAAAGATGTTAAGTATTATAATCTATATTTTGATACCTTCACCTCGCGTACTAGAAAACGAAAAGCAGGTAAATATTTTTTTTTGCTATGCTCGTAATCAAAACTTAGCATCTTTATTTGCCTAATATAGAATAAAGTATTATCGTAGTAAGGAGCTAACGTTATTAACATTAGAAGATAAACATAGAAAGTATTATTGTTAATATTATTTTTCATTCTCATTCTTTTATTAAAAACCTATGCAGATCAGCCTCCCTTTAAAAATAATATAGAGAGTTTTTACGGTAAAGTATAATTCTAGTAAAGATACGCATATACAGCTAAGTAGGAGTGCTGAGTGAGCACAACTAGGTTTTAGAGCGGTTATCACTTCATATTTTCATATATAGAGTGCCCTTCCCCTTGCTCCTTCCGCAGGAGCCGAAGGGAACGATCCCTTGCTTTCCTTCAGGGAGAAGGAAGCTCAATTTTTATATGCTTTAATTTTTTTTTTTCTTGCGTAGCAGCTAAATTTTTAATAAAATCAGAATTTATATTAGGATTATTTATGATAGGTAAAGATTATAATAATAAAATATCTAGTGTTTCAGGATGGGGGTTAAATATTACACCAAAGAAGGTGTATGATATAACAGAGAACTAACTGATATATGTAATGTATCTAAAATTACATTAGGGAAAATACCTAATAATATTGTAGGAATTAGTAATGCTAATAATAAAAAGAATTCTCTTCTATTAATATCTTTTAATATAGCTAAATGAAGAGAATAACTACCATAAGAAAGTCTATTATATAAAAATAATGAATAACAAGCTGAAAGAACAATACTTGTAGCACCTAATATTGCAGTTATAGGATTTTTTTCAAATATTCCTAATAATGACAATTGTTCTCCTAAAAAATTAAGAGTTAATGGTATACCAGTATTAGCTAAAGTAAATACAAAAAATAATATTGTAAATACAGGCATATAAGTAACTAATCCTTTTATATAGTTAATAATTCTAGTATGAGTTCTATCATAAATAATACCACCTACACAAATAAATAATGCTGGTGATACAAATCCATGTGCTATTGATAATAAAATAGCTCCTTCTATTCCTTGTATTGTATTTGAAAATAGTCCTAAAACTACTACTCCCATGTGTGCAATACTTGAATAAGCAATTAATCTTTTAGTATCTTGTTGCACTATAGTTGAAAATGAAGAATAGATAATACTTATTATACAAATAGTTTGAACTAAAGGTGAAAAGTAATGAGTAGCATCTGGAAAAAAGTTTATTAAGACTCTAAGATAACCATAAGTTGCTAATTTAAGTATTGTGGCTGCTAATAATATAGATCCAGCCAATACTGAATCAGCATGAGCTTTTGGTAATCAAATAATGAAAGGATATAGTGGAGTTTTAACTGCAAAACCTATAAAAAATCCTAACCATAAAACTTTTTGAAAATCAGAATTAATTTCATATAAAGATAGTAATTGAAAATCTGTTGATCCTATATAACTATAAATTGTTAATATACTTAGTAACATAGGTAAACTTCCAGCTAAAGTATATAAAAAAAATAATAGTGCTGATCTATATTTATCTTGTCCGTGACCAAAAATTACTATAACAATAAATAATACAGGTAAAACACTTTCAAAAAAAATATAGAAAAGTAATAAATCTAAAGAAACAAAAGCACAAATTTGTAAACTTTCTAAAATTAAAAACGATATTAAAAAAACTTTTAAATTATTAGTTATATTTGTATAATTTGATAATAAAGCTATTGGTGTTACAAAGGTTGTCAATAAAACAAAATATAGTGAGATACTATCAACACCAAAATTTAAATGATATAAATTTAAATGATTAAATTCTGTTACAAACTGATATTGAGTAATATTAGAATCAAATTGATATCACATAAATAAAGAAATAAAAAAATTTATTAAAGAAGTTGTTAATGCTATTTGTTTCATTTTTAATTGATTAGAATTCTCTTTTATAGGTAATAATAAAATTGAACCTAAGATAGGTATAAGTAAAAGTAAATTTATCATTATATTAGTCTAAGTATAAAATTAGTATAATTGTTAAATAACAATATTTATTTTTAATTCCGCATCCTATAATTATGCAAGGTTATCTTGTTATTAGAGATAAAGAATGTATTAATTATATTCTAAATTAAATATATAAAACTAAAGTATAAATTGATTAAAATTAAAAATTTAAGAGTGTTGAGTGGGGAGATAATAAATTATATTTTGATTTAACAAGGCGCAGCGAGGAGAAGTATTTTTTTCTCCTTCTTTTAAGCTAGCGCATAATCAACCAGAATCGAACTGATAATTTATACTAATGTGTGTGCTGTTTCTTCTTGCTCCGCAAAGAAAAGAATCAGCAGCGGAAGAGGGAAAGCAGCGGATCCTAAAGCTAAAGATAAAACTAAAGCTAAAGATAAATAGCATATGTTATTCCATTTTAACTATGATTATTAAATAATAATTCTTTATTTACTTATATTTTATTTTTTTAATTTTTCTTCCTGCTGCTAAGAAGAAGGGAAGAAGCTGCTTCTTCTTACTCCGCAAAGAAAAGAAAGCGCTCCTAAGAAGAAGAGGGAGCGAAGTAGGAAGGAGCTGCGGAGCAAAAGCAATAATGAAGTATTTTATTTAAAAAATTTCTCGTTCCTTTAGTATTATAATTTTTGGTTTTTTTCGGTTATGACTATTATATTAAAATTATGATTTACAAAAAAAGCATTTAAACACACCTAGGAATTGAACCTAATTCCCAAGCCATAGTTTTGAGTATAATTTGACTTGCCCTGCGCAGCCCCAAGCAAGAAGGAGCGAAGATTATTTTTTAAAATATTTTATTTACAAACAAATATGGGGGTTAAATTAATTTTATTATTAACCATAAATGTTTAAATATAAATTATGAGTATAATAATAAGAAAGCAACCATCAATGCAAATAGTCCTGTAGCTTCCGCTAGAGCGAAACCTAAGATTGCATAAGTGAATAATTGACCTCTTATTTGAGGGTTTCTAGCTGTAGATGAAATTAATGAAGAAAAGATTACACCGATCCCTACTCCAGCTCCTATTAAACCTGAACAAGCTAAACCAGCTCCTATGTATTTTGCAGCAACTAACATTATTCATAAATATTTTTTGCCAGAGTTCTTTAATCTTAAAATTTAATTTATTAAATTTTAATAAATATCTTTCATAGGAAAGGAGAACATTCCGGACATTTGAAAAAAAAAGTATAATTTAAGCTATAGTGCTATATCTATCTTTCAGGAACAGGAAGAGATGAATGGAAAGATTGATAACCTTAAAAAAAAAAAGCAGTGACAGCTCTATAATAAACGTTGATATTAGGCTTCTTCTGCTCCTTCGATATTCTTTATTAAGATAAATTAATTTATAATTAGTATAAAAATGAATTAATAGTATTCTTATATACATTTAATTTTTAAGATTTGTATTTAATAATAATTTATAATACCTCTCTGCTTCTTCTGCTTCGCTCCCTGCTACGCTAGCTCCGCAACCAAAGGGAAGGAGCAAGAAGTTGCTTCTTAGAAGCGAAGAATCGAAGGATACTGCCTCTCCCTCCTTGAGGAAGAAGGATGCTGAGACTATTTTAATACTTTATTTTATAGATATTATTATAGCCGAAAGAAGGAATTGAACCTACTTTTTACCGTCATGAATGGTATGTTTTAACCATTTAAACTATTTCAGCGCAGTCCTTGCATTAAAGCAATAAATCAGAAATTAGAAATCAGAATTCAGAAATCAGAAATCAGAAAGCAACAGTATATAAATATTTTATATTTTATATAAGTTTTTTTTTAAAAAAAAAGTATTAAGGCTGCATCCTTATTCTTGCTTCTAGAAGCAAGAAGCAGAAGAAGGGTCCCTTGCTGCTTCGAAGAAAGCCTTCCCCTCCATCCTTGCGGTTGCGGAGCTAGGAAGGAGCAAGGAACCCTCGCTTTTCCTAAGAAGAAAAAGAAGGGCTGCTTCTTCTTCGCAAGAAGGGAGAGGAAGAGGGAGAGCGGCTGCTAAGCTGCTAACGGAGTTAAGTTTTTAAGCAGAGTTAGATTTTATTATCTATAGGACAAGTTTTGTAAAATAAACACTGTTAATAATTTGATTATAATTATATAACAGTTTACTGATATTCTAAACATAAACAGGTCAGGATATAGGATTTTTTTTTAATAACTTTATTTTTTATTTTTAACATACTAAAGTGTTAGATACATAATATAATTTTTCATAAAGTTAAAAATTTCTTATTTAATTATCCATAAAATTGATTTTATTAATATATCCATATAATTTGACCTTGAACCTTACCTTAATTTTTATAAATTTTCAGTATTAGATATCTTAACTCTCTTTTAAAACTTTATATTAGAGTTAAAAATTAAAATTAGTAAAAAAAATTAAATTAAAAATTCAATAATTTAGTTAATAATTTTTATTAAATGTATATATTTTATTACGAATAAAGAGACTTGAACCCTTACAATTAAATATTATGAGTGCCTAAAACCCACCCGTCTACCAATTCCGGCATATTCGTTTAATTAAAATTAAATTTTCTACCTCCTTTTTAGCCACATCCACTAGTACTAATAGTTTAACCTTTTTTAAAGATGTAATATAAATAGGTTAAATTCTTTAGTTGCGGAGCATGAGCTTAAAAAAAGCAGCAACAAAGTCTAGCGAATCCTTCACAAGCTTAAACTAGTGAAGGATGTATCCTTCTTCTTCTTCCCCTTCCCTAGCTTCGCAACCAGAGGGAAGGGGAAGGAAAGGGAAGGGATGGAGGAAAAGAAGGGGAGGAAGAAGAAGTTGAATATGTTTTAATAAAAGCCTCAACTAATGAGGTATGTAGACTGTAAACACCAATTAACGGTTCTGCGTTTGGCGTAGCATTGACACTTATCGATACCAAGCAGAGCTAAGGATCTAATAAAGGTATAGGCTACGCAGTGTAACAAAAATAAATAATAGTATTATTCTTAAAAATTATAAACATTAGCTAAAAGCCACAGTTTATTAACTGTATAATAAGGAGTAGAGTAATCGAAACTCTGTCTTCAACGTGTAAAGTTGACGCTAAAACCACTCAGCTAACCCCTTCCTGCACAGCACTAAGCTAATTTTTTTATAGTGATCTGCGCAGCATCTCATTTCCCCTCCCTGCGCAGGCGCAGCCCCTTCGGTTGCTTTGCTATGAAGGAGCAAGGGAAGTGTGCTTTCCTTCTCCTGCTTCTTCTTCGAAGTAACAGAAGAATAGAAAGTGAATAAAAATGAGCCAATAACTATCTAGAAATATAGCTAATTATAAAATAGAAGCTAGTAAAATTATGGAGTGCTAAGGCTAGAGCATGTAGAGGAGTTTGATCAATTTTTGAGGGTTAAAATAAATTTATTTTCCAGCAGCACCTTCCAGTACAGCTACCTTGCTATGACTTTTGAGATGTTACTCAAATGGGTTAAAAATAACTAATTATTTAAACAAAGATGTTTTTTTTTTAAAAGATTTAAAATATTAAATCAATAAAGTTTTTATTTTTATATTAAAACTAAATATCTTTGAATAGTTATAATTAGGCTACAATTTCCCCCTATCCGAATTCCTTCCCAGTGACAGACGGTTAGTTCATCACGGATGCACTCTTCACCGTTGCGCTAGTGATCAACGATTACTCGAAATTCCTTCTTCATGTCGCCGAATTTCAGGCGACAATTCGTCTAAAAATTTTTAATAATATTGACTTTCTTTAATGATTAGCTATTCCTTATGATCCTTAACTTTTTTAATTTTATTTAAAAAAAGATAACATATTAATTGAATGCTAAAGCTGCTTAGCAGCGTAGCGATCGGATGATCTAAATTCAATAAATATAAGGTCTGGTTATTGCATCACTTTGTAAAAGTCCTTGTGGCACATCTATAGCCCAGTTCATTAGGGCCATAACGACTTGTCTTAGCCCCAAATGAAAGTATATAAAATTCATTAATTGTAAAGTATAAATTTACAACAGGGATTTTGTCCGTTAGTGGATTTAACCTAACTTCTCAAAACACGGACTGACGACAGCCATGCAACACCTGTAAACGAGTTATTAAATTAATAATAACTACTCATATATTACTATAAAAAATTATATCACATACTTAATAAAATATGTCAATATAATTTTCTAAATAAATACGGCTATACAAGAACTGGTAAGATTTTACGCGGATTATCGTATTAAATAACATGCTTCACTTCGTTTGCTCCGAGACCGACTAATTTTTTTGGTTCCAGTTTTGCAACCGTACTCTCAAGGCGGAATGGTTATCGCGTTAACATCGGTACTAGTTTTAAATAAAACTAATAATCCACCATTCATCGTTGACTGTGGGAGGTACCAGGGTCTCTAATCCTATTTCCTTTTCCCACCTTAGTATCTCAGCGTCGATCAATATTAGATAAAAAGCTTTCACCTTTAGTATTCCATTTAGTATTTGCATATTTAATCCCTACTCTAAATATTATTCGGCTTATCCTCAATTTGATTCTATCTTTAATTCATTTTATTTTTAAAATCAAAAAAATAAATATTTAAAATTATTTATTTTAAATTGAAATAGCTATGATAAAAATAAAACTTTCAAGCTGCCTACATACCCTTTACGCCTGGTCAATGTGACTAACGTTCGCGTTCCTGGCCTTACCGAGTCTTCTGGCACCAGATTTGGACAACACTAAGAGTAAGGTAGCATCATTTTTTTCCCTTACTATGGACATTTATCACTTCTCCCGAAGATCAAAATGTGATTTCAGTTAGCTAGTTCACTCTTTCGAGCATTGACTAATATTCTTGACTGCTGGTAGTTAAACACTACTAGGGACATTTCATTCCCAATGTGGCCATCTGATCTCTCAAACATGGCTTCTGATCGTTGGCTTGGTAGGCTTTTACTCTACCAACTACCCTTAAACAGAATAGATCGAATCTTATAGCAGAAAATTTCCTTTATTTAATAAATAGCTTATTTATCTTTACTTTTCCTAATAATTATAAAATTAAAGTATCTTAAATTTAAATTAATTAAAAAAATTTATACCTAAGAAGTAAAATTATCTCCTATTTAAGAAGACTACAAGGTATCTAATCTATATTACTCACCTTTACACCTTATTTTTTATAAGTTTTATATTATTTATTTTAAATAATTAACTTATTATAAACAATGATTTGCATGTCTTAAAACTACTGAAAAACGTTCAATCAGAACCAAAATTAAATTCTTCTAAATAATTAAACAATTCAATTATATTAATTTTTTTTAATTGTTATATTTTATATGCTTAATGCAATATTTATTATCTCTTTTAATTATAATATTTTTTTAATTAATCTTTATTTTATATAAATTGAAGTTAATATTTTTATATAAAAATGTAGTGACATACTAGATAGCGTTGCTACATGCTAAATAAGTATATAGCTAAACTTTATACCTAAATAAATTGCTACCAAGATTTCAAGTTAAGGATATCTTAATGGTAGAATAGTGGTGTTGCTGCCCTAACTTTTTCATCCTAAACTACCTCCCACTGACAAGCTAAGCTACTGGAAGGGCAAGGCTTAAGGAGAAAAATCACTTAGATTTCCAGTAGGTGATGTTGGATAAAAATCATTTCGTTTTCATTTATATGATTTTTATCTAATAATTCTATTATTACTTTTTCCTTAAATAAAGCTAGAGTAGGAATAAGTAATTCTTTATTGAATTGAATTCAATTATTATCAGCTTCATAAGCAAAATTGTTAATTTTGTTAAAATTTGTTAATTTATTTTGTAATTTAAACATTGTATAGAAAATAAAAATTAGATAATTAGTAAGGAAAATAACCCTCATTTTAATGCTATAAAATAGACTATAAGATAAAAATAATATTGTATTCAAAGTTAAATAGTTCTTGATACGCTGCATAATCCTCTAGGTGCGCACCTGCAGCAGCGGAGGACGGTTGATGGCTACCCTTACCCTACAATAATTATTGTTAAATATAGCAGAGATTAAGCGCAGCTACGCAGCGGGAGGATGCTAAAGCTAACGAGAAAAAGTAACTCTATTACTCACTTCGGTTTCTGCTTGCGAAGCATGAGCAAGGCAGCTAAAGAAAGAGAGATGGATTAAAGATGTTATTGTAAGCTAACGTTTAAAATAATGTTTTAGTATTCATTGTAAAATTATAAAAAGGTGAATATTCATTAATTATTTAAGTAAAAGATCTATACTATCTAAATTAGTAATTAAAATAGGGGTGCGTATTAAATTTTAAATATTATTTTTTATTATAGTTATTTAATAAAAATATATTAGTGATTTCCCATTTAATTTCTTGATATTTTTAAATTAGTACGGATTTTGATTAGATAAAATGTTAAATATTATATTTTTTTTAAATCTGTTTAAAGTATAAAATGATGGGAGTTTAAAAATAGCATTTTTCAAACATTAAAATATTATGCTATCTAATAATGTTATTTGTGTTTTGGATTTATCTATTTATCTAAATTTATTAAAGATAGTCGATTAATAAATTGATATTCATAACTGATGATATTTTATTTTATGAAAATAAGTAAGGATAAATTTTTTTTTAATATGAACTATATAATAATTTAATAATTATTTCAATAATAATAAGAGATTATAAATAGAATAAATAGATACTAAATTAAAAATAAAAATACTAAATACTATTAAAAGTATTCATATATTACTACTCTTCTTTCAAATAGAAATATATTTTTTAAGTAAATAAGAAATTACTCCACCAAAAGGTAAACTATTAATAGTTTTAAATTCACTACTTTCGTTTAATAAAAATTTACTACTAATAATAAGTATTAGCATAATTAATAAATATAATACTATAAATTGAAGTAATAAATTATTACTCAAAATATCTATGATAAACTGATTGTTTTCTAAAGGAGAGTGAATAAAACTATCCTTTCAATTAGGATTATTTTCTTCTAACGCTTTAATTACTTTATTACTAGATTCATTACCTATTAATTCTATACTATTATTTTTAAATTTTTCAGTAAATGGTATATTATAGTTTCCATCATTAATACCAAAAAAATTTTTAAGCGCAGAAGGTAAATCTACAGCAGAATTATGCTGCTGTACATTACTTAATTCTATATTTAAAGTTACAGGTTTTATTCCTATTCTAGCTCCAGCAGCAGCTGCATTTTCAGGGGTAGACATTGAATTTGAGATTATCTTATAGCTAATAGTTAATCCACTACCTATACTTCCTATAATACCAGTTTTAGGTAGAATACCTATACTATGTTTTGATACTAAAGCTGCTCCGATTCTTGCTCCACAACAAAATACTCCTGCACTACCAAGATTGTCACAAATCAATTTAAGTGCATCTCCAGTTATAAAAAAACTACTATTATCCATAGTAGCACTAACTGTGACAGAAGAACTATCTAAATATAAAAAATTAAAACTTAAATATATTTGAAATAAAATAAAAACAAATAAATTAAATATAGGAATTAAATTAACATTTTTATCTAATAAATTAATTAGAGTTACTCTCATACTTAAACCAAAAACTCCTAATTGAATAATACTTAAAAAGAAAAGATTCAAAATTATAGAAAAAACTAGTAAAAAGCAAAAAAATAATAAATAAGTTAACATTTTTTTATTTAAGGTTTTAATAACTCTATTAATCTTATATTAATTTTCTTAAAAAAAAAAATAAAAGATTAATTGATTATACTATAATTAAATTATTCTTAAAAAAAAAATAAAAGATTAATTGATTATATTATAATTAAATTATAGTAGAATTCTTGCTATAAAAGCAAAGTAAATAATAAATAATAATGTATAAATATATGATTTTTTTTTAATCTTATATTCATAATATATGAATATGAATAAATATTATTTAAGGATTTTTAATAATTATTTAATTCTTCTTAAATACTAAAAAGAATTAAACTTTATAACACTGTAACAATCATTAATTTATTTTTTTTTTTAATACTATACTAACTATATAATTTTTTTATTACGATTCTTTTAATAATGTTGTTTTTAGTTTATTTAATTTTTATTTTAAAATAATAATTTTGAATAAAATAAAACAATCCCTTTTCATTTTGTGTAGAGATATATCTTCCTACTCAAAAGAGAAAGAAAAATATAATAGTCATAACCATAATTAGTCTAGGATAAATCAAATTTTTTTATTCTTATGCAGCGGAGCAGCGGAACAAAGGAGATATAGGAGATTATCACTCCGTCTTACACTATGCCAAAAGAAAAAAATTTTAAACTCTAACATTGTAGGAAATAGCAGAACAATTAATCCTTTAGATGGAATTATCCCAAAGAATTGGAATTTTTTAATAGAATTTAAATTTTATTTTCTCTATCTTTTAATAATTAACAAATTTATTTAAGTATCTTTTTTATAATATCAATTTTTATTAAAAACAGGATGATGCTGCAGCTACACTATAGATAGTTTAATTTTTAGGAGCTACGTAGCACTAATAATTAGTAAATAGTAAACTTGCTACCATATGAGGGTGCGTAACACGATCCTTTTTAATTCTATGGACTGCTTTATCTCCAATGTGAGAGTTGCTAGGAGCCTTTTGAAGGAGAGCTACTAAGCTTAAGGCTAATAAGAATAACTAACATGCACCACATTGCTTCGGAGCGCGGAGTTTGTATGGAGAGTTGAGTTATCATATTTTTAATCTCTCTGCTGCTTCGAAGAAGCAGCGCCCTACGTAGCAATCAAATCAAGGATCATAGCATCATAAGAAAGCTTGCTTAATTCCCTGTTAAGGGTAAGAAAAAACACCCTAACTATAAAAGTGTGCAGCGTTAGCACAGCAAGGGGAAGGAGGGAATTAGGATGGTTACACACCGTAAGGATATAATTTTTTTTTTACTATTATTCTGTACGGTGCGGACGCAGCACTAACTGATAGTTCAGTAGTTCTAGCTTGGCTAGATAGCTAGTCTAGATATTTACGCACTCTTATTATCTTGATCTGCACTATAATTTATAAATAGAGCAAAAATCAAAATAACTGTTATTCTTATAAATTCATTAATACTATCATTAAATATAAATGAACTGAATAATAGAGTTAGTAAAAATAAAAATCCTATTGTTATATATAGAGCATAAGTTGTAATTACACCTGAGTCTAATTTAGCAATATCTTTAGCTATTTTTATAATTGAATTACTTAATCCATAAGGTCCTACTAGTTCAATTACACCTCTATCAATTTGTTTTGATATAGCATAACCTCATTTAAATCCTCTATTGATTATATAGTGATTATAAATTACATCAAAATAATATTTACTATTAAATAGACTATATAATTTTCTTCCTATTAATGTTTTAGTAATATTATTAATTATTTCAGGTTTGTTTATATATAGAATTAAAGCAGATATAGCACCTATTAAACTTAATAAAGATGGTAGTAATTTAGTTATTACATTAAGAGAATATTCAGCTTCAACTAAAGTAATATTATTAGGATGTATAAATAAAGAATTACCAAAAAAATCTGAACCAATACCTACAAACATATCAGAAAATAAATATCCAAAAAAAATACTAAATAAAGATAATATTATTAATGGAATTATTACTGCTCAATCAGATTCATGCACTCCTAAATAAGATTGTTTATTACCATTAGGTGAAGTAAGGAAAACTAAGCTAATTAATCTGAAACTATAAAAAGCTGTTATTCCAGCAGTAATAGAACCTAAAATAAAAGCATACATTTGACTAAAATTATAATTACCATAAGCTAATTCTATTATTAAATCTTTACTGTAAAATCCAGATAAAAATGGAGTTGCTAATAATGATAATGTACCAACTAACATTACTGAATAAGTAAATGGTAAAAATTTTATTAATCCACCCATTTTTCTAACATCTTGTTGATCAGAAAATGAATGAATTACTGCCAAGTATCTTGACTAACTCCTGAGTTCAGGCATGATTAAAAATCTCTTAATTCTTTTTATTCAAGATAATTATTCCTCACTTCTTCTTCCTAGCAAAGCTACCGAAGGGCTGCTAGGAATAAAGAAAATAAGTGTTAGGAATTAAGGTTGGTACTCAATATATTACTATATTGTTGGGACCATATCTTAGTTATGTAAATTATAAAAATTTTGCAAATGATCTCATGTAAAAAACGTTCTTCTATCATTCATTGAAGATTTTATTTTAACAATTTCATTATATTTTATTTTATGTTCTTTGTTAACAAAATAAGTTAATACTAAATTTCAGTCTTTATAGTCTAAATATTTACTACTAAATAGAGGATACTTTTGTAAATAATCTATTAAAACTAAATTACCATTTAAACTAGTTGTTCTAATTCTGTATTGAGGATTTTTAGAATTAGTTTTAGTTTCTTTAACTTTACATAGTAATAATTCACCTATTATAGATAATATATTAAAATAACTATGACTAATTAAATCTTTTTGTCTTTGACATATTTCTAAAGAACAAGCTATTCTTTTTAATAGATTGTTTTTATCAGTAGAGACTCTTACAGAAAAATGACCATCAGAATCAATTAATCCAGCTAGTCAAGCATTAGAATCTATAGGGCTATTATCCAAAGGGTATTTATTAATACTATACCCTTTATTATTAAGGTAATCAATTAGTTTATTTAAATTATAAATTTTAGGTGTTCTCATAAATCCGTTAATAATATCAATAAATTTTATTAAATTTACTATATTTGATATTCTATAGGTATATGCATTTTTACCTTTAATTTTATAAATATGCCCTGTAGCTAATTTTTGTTGTATTATCATAGCTAAAGGTAGATCTTTAGCATTAAATGAAAAAGTTATAATAGGATATATAAATTTATCCTGCGAATCTCTATGATTTACAGGAATTCAAATAGAACCATCACCTTCAAGTAAACCAGCTAAATAAGATCTGAAATTAGGATTAAAAGATTCTGCCCCTCCCTTTGGTTTTAATATTACCTCCGCAGGATGCGCAGGCTTATTCTTCGGTGCGGAGCAAGAAGAAGCATTGGTGGAAATAGGAGCAGAAATAAAGGAAGAGAAGAACGTATAATTTGTCTGAGATATTATGTCAAATAAATTTATATTTATAACTTCCTGCGTGTGGCCTCTGAGGATCTCTCATAAAATATATATAAGATTTCCTTCTGATAGTCCTGTATTAAATAGAATACCTTCAAATATAATAATAATAATAATAATAATAATAAAAAAATTTGATTTATTTAGATACAGGATTTTCCAGTATATAGCAGGATTTAAAGCTGGCACAATCATACCAGCTGCTAAGAATAATAAAGCTTTAAAGAAAGCATGGTTTACTGTGTGGAATAAAGCCACGTTATATTGAGAAAGACCAATAGCCATTACCATATAACCTAATTGTGATATTGTTGAGAAAGCAATGATCCGTTTAAGGTCATTTTGTACTAATCCAGAAGTAGCTGCAAAAAAGGCTGTTGAAGCTCCTACTATAGTTATAACCATAAGTGCAGTAGGACTATATTCTAATATAGGTGAACATCTTAATAGTAAATAGATTCCAGCAGTTACCAGTGTAGCAGCATGCAGTAAAGCTGAAACTGGAGTAGGAGCTTCCATACTACCTGGTAATCAACTATGTAAAGGTATTTGAGCTGATTTAGCACAAGCACCTCCAAATAATAGTAAAGCAATAATAGAAATTGCTGTTTCATTCATATAAGGTACTAATGAAAATACAGAAGAATAATTTAAAGATCCAAATAAAGCAAAAATAGCAAAAAAGCCTATACTCATTAACATATCACCTTGTCTATTCATAGTAAATGCTAGTATAGCTGCTTTATTAGATTGTATTCTTGTAAAGTAGAAATTAATTAGTAAATATGAAACAACTCCGATAGCTTCCCAACCAATAAACATAACAAAAAAGTTAGCTCCAGTTATTAAAACTAACATTCCAAATGTAAAGGCTGAAAGATAAGAAAAGAATCTTTGAATATGCATGGCTATCAAATTTATCATGCAATTAAATATTAGAAATATTTCTACCTGTGTTCATCCGAGATTTAATTGTTCTTATTAAATTTAATCCCTCAATTGTAAGATGAGATCCATCATTCATTAATTTAGCAATTTTACACCAATCAAGATAATCAAATAGTTTTACACCAAGCAGAGGATTTTTTTCAAAAAAAGGAATAATTGTGTTAGTTATATCCGAAAACTTAACTATTGTTAAACTAACAGCAGCATTTCTAGGATATTTGTATATTTTACCTGATCCTAAATATTTAATTAAATACTCCATTAATTTTATATCTCTTTCGTGTTGGGTTATTCTAAATCTTAATTGAACTCGATGTCCAATTTTATTTGTTGACTGGGGAATATTTACATCAAAACTTCCTTCACCTGTTACAAATCCTGCAATCCAATTAGGATCAGGAATGTTTTCAGTATTAATGACTGGTCTTTCAACCGGAGTAAATTCATTAAACTCAGATTTTAAGAAATCAGATAAACCTAAATTCATTGATGCTTTTATATTAATTATTTGATGTAACCCTTCGATAGAAAGATGAGCTTTATTGTTCATAAGTTTTACTACTTCTTTAAACAAAATAAAATCTGCTGCTTTTTTAGTTAATAAAGGGTATTTTTCGAAATGATTAATTAGGTTTGTTAAATCTTTATTAGAATCGACTGAATAATTTACTATGTTTCGAGTAGGATGTATATATATTGAACCAATTCCACCCAAAAATTGTTGTATTTGTAATAATAAAGATAGATCACGTTTATGTACACCAATTTGAAATTTTGATTGAACACGAAAACCTAATTTACGGGTTTTATTTCTATCAATTATAATAGTAAATGAACCTTCACCGTCAATAAGACCAGTCCAAAACCAAGGATTAACATTAGATGAATAGTTAAAGGTAGAAAATTTTTTGACATTTAATTGGTTAGAAGGGATTCTGATTCGATAGTTTCTTTCGAAACCCATTAGAGTACACCTTAAATGAATTGGTTTAATCCATCAACTACCGTCTACTCGTTGCTCTTTTACAATATTAGATATTAATACTGACTTAGATCCGCGATAACCCATTTCATTTTCATTCATCTCCTGGCTTATTACCATACCTGAGTGATTAGTTCAGCCACATATAGCCTTTCGACTATAGCTTGGTACCAGAAGCTTTAGGGTGTCCCCGGAGTTTGGTAGTTTATCCCACAATAGGCGTTTTCCCAAAACGCTTGGCAGGATCAGAAGATAAATAAGAAATACTATAAATGTGAATTGCAGTTGAACAATATAAAACAGCCATACCTAACATAACTGTTAATTGGTCAAAATAAAATACTCAAGATATAGTCATAAATTCTGAGTCTATCCAACTTCCTAAGTTAACTTCAACAGGGGAACCGCATAAACAAACTTGATAGAAAGCTATAGACATAAATAAAGATGATAAACCTAAACAAACACAAGTAATAATTTGGGAACCTGTAGTACCTAATTTTCTCCCTAATAATCCAGCTCCAATTGAGCCTAATAGAGGTAATAATAATATTGATAAATACATTTTAGTTTCTTATTGATATAGTTCCTCTTAATCTATAGAATGCAACAAGAATACTTAAACCAATAACTGACTCTGCTCCAGCAATAGATATTATATATAAACTGAAGGTCTGTCCTACATTATCATCAAATCCAAAGGAACTGATTAATACTAACAGAGTAACAGCTAATAACATTATTTCAATAGCAATGATCATAAGTATAATATTTTTTCTATTTAATATAAAACCTAAAATACCTATTAAAAATAAAAATATTGATAAATTCATAGTTTAAATATTTTGTTGTTAAACTTAATAGTTTTTTGAAAAATGAATTTTTTTGTTTTAAAAAAAAACAAATAAACTATAAAAAAAAATTAGGATGATTACAGCTACTACTTCCTTATGCGCTTGCTCTCTGTAGCTTTAGATTTAGCCGGAGGAAGCAACTGAACGGACCGATCGGTCCGAACGGAGGGGATGCAGAGGAAGCAGAAGATATAATTTATAAAAAATTTAGAATGGCTCCAACTAGAGATGAAATCTAGTCTGCTATGGCTATGGAAACAAATAGGTAGAAATAGTAAAAAAAAAATAAAGGGTTAATATAATATTTAATTTAATTAAATAAAGGCTTAATGTAAATTAGATATTAATACTAAAAAAAATAAATTAATGATAAAAAATTAATAATAAATATCACACTATACAATAAAATTAATTTTAGATAGAATTTTACAAAAGAATTTTTTTTTTCTTCTTGCTTTTGCTCAAGCTCTTCCGCTGCTCCGCCTGCGCTGGGTAGGCCTCGCTTTCAGTCAGATTCATCGGAGAAATCTGCTATAGGAGGAGTAGAAATATTAATACTATTTTTTAATTCTAATAATCAATTTTTAATTTTATTAGGATAGTAAATAGGAATTATATAATTTTTATTATAATAGAACATTATTATTAAGTATAATTTAACAATATAGTAAATAACCATAATTAAACTCATAATACAACAATATTTAATAAAATAAATTGATAAACTATTAAATATATTATTAATGTCCTCATTATAACCAATTATAAATAGAAAGATTTTTGCAAATATATAAGCGATAGAAAACATGATTAATGCTCTTAATCAATTAGGTAGTTTATTTCCTAAAATTGATAAAAGGCCTAAACTATTGTTTGATCATGTAATTGATTCTATATCTTTTTCATCAACAAAAGAACCAACTTTATCATCACTTTGTTTAAAAGTAATTTGTATTTTCTCTTTTGATACATTAGTTATAGCAAAAAGAGAACCAACTATCATTGGAGCACCTACTATCATAAATAAAGCTATTTCTTTAGATCTAGTATCACCAGATTTAGATAAACTTTTAAAAACAGAATCATTAACATATGCATATTTTGCATATGATTTTACAGTTCATTTATACATATAAAAGGCTGAAATTAAACTAAGCCCTAATCTAAAATCTACATGATTATTAAGTTCTTGAATTAAAGGTAATAAAATTTCTTTCCCTTTAACTATTAATTCATTTACTGTAATATCCCCTAAATCTCCTAAAGGTTTAGTCTGCGAAAAAGAATCAAATATACTTTTGTTTTCGTTAACTTTACTTAAATGATCTATTAAACTTGAGCCATCATATTTAATATCACTTGCTTGTTTAAATTTATCAAAATAAGATTTATCCTTAATACTATCTCATAATCTATTATACTTATCACTATCTTTATTAAAATTATTTCATAATTTATATTTTTCAGCAAACAAATTATCATTTAAAACTAATGAGTTAGCTGAGTCACCCTTATTATATAATACCATTTCTTTACCTTGTGCACCGGATAAAGTATTTTCAATACTTTTATTGATTAATTCTTTTAATTCTAATCTATTTAAATTTTGCATTATTTGTAAATAATTTTTGTGTAAATTTTAAGATTAAAGAATTTTTCCATTAAATAACTAATTACTTCCCCAGAAGTATACTGCCACAAACAGGAATAATCATACAACGTCAACAAAATGCCAATAAAGTATACCAGTTTCAACACCAATGTGTCCTTGTTTATTAACATTATAGTTAATAATTCTAATGAAACCAATTATAATAAAAAGTGTACCCACAATAACGTGGAACCCATGCAGTCCAGTTGACGCATAAAATGTAGTTCCAAATACACTATCTGCGATTGTAAATTGTGAATCTGAGTATTCAATATATTGAAATACAGTAAATACTACAGCCAATATAATAGTAATAAATAAACTATTTATTGTGTGTTTTCTTTTTCCAGCTATAAAAGCATGGTGAGCATAAGTGATAAATGCACCACTAGATAATAATAAGAAAGTATTAAGTAATGGTATAGCAAATGGATCTAAAGGAGTAATACCTACTGGCGGTCATTGACCTCCTATTTCAATGCTAGGTACTATACTTGAGTGAAAGTAAGCTCAAAATACAGAAATAAAAGCAAATACTTCACTAATTACGAAAAGTATAAATCCTATCATTAATCCATTTTTAACTTCTTTTGTATGATGACCTAAAAAAGTTCCTTCAGTATTTACATCACCCAATCAAAAGTACATTATAGATAATGTTAATAAAAGTCCTAAACTTAATAATAATTCTCCATTATAAAACCCATGTATAGATAACACTGCTCCTATCGCACTAAAAAATAGAGATCAACTTATTAAAAAAGGTCAAGGAGATTGATCAACTAAATGAAATGAATGAGATTGAAATTTAGATTTATTGTTTATTATTTGTAAATTTGTCATTTTAATTATAAAATAATTTATATTTTCCTTTTCGGAAGATATAGACACTAACACGACGATTTAATTAAGTAATTTAATAAATTATATTTTGTATTGCATTCACACCTAACGGAGAAGGCTACGCAGCAAGAAGCAAGCAGCAAGAAGCAAGGGTGCGGAGCAAGAGAAAGGCTCTTCTTTATCTTTAGAAAAAGCCCTTGTAAAAAAAATAAATTCATTATTATAAATTATATCCAGTATCAACAAATTTCAAATTAATACAAGAAATATTTAAAAATTGTTAATTAAATCCAAGTCCATACATATGGACTTGTTAGTTGCTTAAAAAAAAGGATCTAAAAATTTAAAATAATTTAATTATTATTTTAAATCCTATCTTTTAATTAATGTAAAATTATTTTTCAACAAGATTAACAAGTGTAATTTATATTTTTTATGAATAAATCACGGTTAATATTTTCATTATAACCTAATAATTAAACTTTTTTTTAATTAATTTCTGTATATTTATCATAATAGTCCTCATAATAATATATTTTTTTAATTTTTTTTAAGACTATCTGAACACTGATTCATAGAATTTTTGGGGGGGGGTGCTTATAGCATTTTTTTTATGAATAGGTATAAAATATAATTAGAAGTAATAGCGACACAATATGAATAATTATGTTTCTTAAACGTAAATCCATAAAAGCACGCACCACATCAGGATTAAATTTTCTATCTTCTTCTATATGAGATAATCATTCCGATAAAAATGGTGGTAAATAATAAGGTATTTTTATTTTACCTCTTATAAATAAGATAAATATATATAACTCAATAAATAGATATATTAAGTATATAAATCCTACTATTATATATAGAGAAAGTACTTTAATAAAAGTTATATTTTCTAATATTTGAGAGTGTTTTTTTATTATGAATAATCCACTATATATCCCTATTCCTGAAATACTATCTAAATTATAAATACCATTATAACTTAACAGCTCAGTAAATAGTAAAATTATGGCTGATATTCTATGATATAAATCATAAGATAATTTATCATTTATGAATGATTTAAAAATAATTAAAAATAATAAAAAAAGCATTTAAACACATCTAAGAGTTGAACTTAGTTTACCTTATTTTTAAGAGATACCTCTACCGAGAGCTATGTTTATATTTTTTTATTTAAAAAAACTTATAATTCTTTCTTTCTTTTTTAGTTGTGGTGATGGTAGTGGGTTTATATATAAGTTTTAGCATTATTTAAAAATAATTATAAATTAGCACAGTATTTCTATTCAGTTTTTCTATTTATTTTAAACAATATTTAGTAAAAATAAGTATCTCTTGCACCGCAACTACTTTCAACTGGGATATCTTTAGTTTAATTCTATTAAAGTATCTATTATTCTTTGAAGAAGCAAGAGTATTTAACTAAATAATTTTTTAATCTCAAATAAACCTTTGTGGAGTGCGGAGCAAGAACCACTTCTTATTCTCTCTTGTGTTATGGTAAGATGGTTTACACTCCTGCGCAGCCCCTTTGGTTGCTTTGCTATGAAGAAGGAGCAGAAGGAGCTGCTTCGAAGAAGGGAGGAAGAAGGGACCCTCGCTTGATGCTTCCCTGCTCCTTCCCTTTGGTTGCGGAGCTAGCGTAGCAAGAAGAAATTAAGGGCTGCTTCTTCTTCGCAAGAAGGGGGGATGCATATAGCTAAACTAATTGAATTTAAATATTTTGGGGGTAAATAATTACAATTAAATTTTTATAATATTGTAATTAATAGTTATATCAGAGCATAAAAAATTTTTTTAATAGTAGATTTTTATTGCATCTTTGAATTTAATAATCATATATTTAATTATTACATTTAGGTTAAGATTGAACAGGTAATGATTCAAACGCATGTAAAGGAACTGGTGTATTCAATGTTCATTCTATAGTATTAGATGAAGTCATATCACTGTCATTAATTTCATTTTCACTTCCAACACTTAATCCAAAGAAATAAGAAACTATTTGCCATGGATTTTTATTGCTGAAGTTTTGGTTTACAAAAATATTATATATTATATAAATAAATAATACAGTAGCTACTACAGATATTAATGATCCAAAACTTGATACAGCATTCCATCCGCTATATGCATCTGGATAATCAGGTATTCTTCTAGGCATCAATTGTGTTAATCCTAGGATTAAATCCTAGACTCCTTTCCTTACGGTACTTTATTATAACAATAAAATAGATTATTTATTTGTTTAGATAGATAATCAAAGGTTCAGACTATGTCTTTCAGTATTAAAATAAACAAACTTATTACAAAATACTGATTGGGCGCTTCTGTTTATAAAAATAAACAGTACAGGATTATTGTTAATACTACTCACCTGTTAGTCGTTGAACGTTTTTATTCCGAAACTAATTAAAAAAAAAAATTAGCTGTATTGAAATAAACTTCGCTGCAAATTTTCCTATATTATCTTAATTTATATTATTAAAAAAAATATTTTATATAAAAATGTAAATATAGGACTTCCTTGCAATTCACCCAATTTACTAATAGAATCTTTAAAGGATCCTATAGAGGCAAAAGAAATTAATGTAATTTAATTCGAGAAAATAATTTATTTTTAAAAGGTAAACCATTATTTAAATACTTAGTTAAAGTGTCTTTACCTATTTTAAATTCTTTAGAACAAAGTAGTGTTGGATAAACACCTATAAATTTTTTTAGTATCATATTCATATATGTAAACTAATTTTTGTAATTTAGTTATAGTTTCAGCTGATTTTTTTATACCGTACATTGGATTATTTATTCCACTTTTATCTTTGATTTGATATTTTAAAAATTAAGAAGAGAACTCTCGACCATACATTGGATTTAATTTTCCAGTTCGATTTAATTTAAATTGTTCTGAATGTTTAAATCCTAAAGTGGTTCCTGCACTTGGAGATAAATTTAATTTTGAATAAGAATCATTATTAAAAATAATATCAAGATAATATTGTTCTCGCTGTAACATATATAATTTAGAAACAGATCCAGTTGGACCTAAATCTTCTAAAATAGCTAAACAAAAATTATTATGTCCGTACTTAACTATACTATTATAAATAGGTAAATTTTTTTTTAATACACTTGGTGCTCAATATGATAATAATCTAAATGAGCCATTTCAACCACTACCTACATATATATTACTATTTATTAAATTAAATCATTGATAAATGATTGTTCTTTTCCTATTTTCTACTCCAATTAAATTTCTATTTAAATTAGGTTGATATAATCTAATTGGATCTTTCAAAAACTTAGGATTTAAATGAGGTCCATAATATATAATAGAAGATAAATTAAAAGCAAGATTTAGATTATTTTCTAAATTATTAAGAATTAAATTTGATGTAATTTCATACATACCAGCCATACCTAAAAAGTGTTGAGGGAAGAAAGTTAAATTAACTCCAACGAATAAAGTTCAGAAGTGTACTTTTCCTAAGAATTCATTGTATAATTTACCTAATATTTTTGGTGTTCAGAAATAAAATCCTGCAAATAGACCAAATACAGCACCCATTGATAATACATAGTGAAAATGAGCTACTACGTAATATGTATCGTGGAATGCTACATCTAGAGATGCATTAGATAATATTACTCCTGTTATACCACCTATAGTAAACAATGCTAAGAATCCTATTGTAAATACTAAAGGAGTATTAAATTTTAAACTTCCTCCATATAATGTTGCCATTCAAGAGAAAATTTTAATACCAGTTGGAACTGCAATAACCATTGTAGCAGCAGTAAAGTAGGCTCTAGTCTTTTTTTATTTTAAGAACTAACGAACTTAATTAAAAAAAAAATGGACAGTATCTTAGTTTAAAATAATAAATATATATTATTAATATTAAACTTCTTGCGTACTTGTCTCTGAGGATCCTTTAGTTGCAATACTTTTTATTTTAATTATACCTTTATCTTCCAAATGTTTACCATTAGTAATCATAATATATACTTTTCTAAATTTTAAGTAATCTACATACTTATTTGCAAAAAGATTAAATGTATCAAAATAATTAATTAATAGTGCTGCTGTTTTAAAACCTGAACTTTTGTAGCATCAGATACCACTACTATATTGAGAAATATTTCCCATTTTTACAGTATCATATAAAAGTTTAAGAGGAATATAATCATTTTGTTTTAAAGAAAATTCTAATCTTACACTATATCCAGTTTTGTGTGTTTTACTTTTTACTACACTAATATGAAAACAACCATCAGCTTGAGTAAAACCTGCTAATCAATAGTTATCTAAACTTAAACTATTTAAAGGTGGTAATATCGAAATATTGAAAATTTCACTATAGTTATTTTTAATTAGTTGTTCATATTTATATTTACTTACCAGTTTACCATTTATTAAAGATAAAATTTTAAATAAACCTTTTTGATGTTTACAAATATATCTGACAGCTTTTTTATCTTTTATTTTATAAACGTTACCATAACCAATACTCTTTTTAATAAGGTAAGCCAATGATACATCACCTTCAGAAAAAATAATATGTAATTCTTTATTACCAAATCAACCATCACCTTCTATCAAACCTGCTAAAAAGTGACCTAATTCTTCATCAGTAAGATTACTTTTATGAATTGGTAAATGTTCAGAAATTAAAGGTAAATCATTAAATTTATTATAAGTATTTTTAGTAACAGCCGAAGCTTTTGTACTAAAACTAAAGTTTCCTGCTGATTGTCCTTTCAGCTTAAACTGTAATAAGTAGATTTTTCCGATCATAATAAATACGAGTGGACTACTTATAAAGGAGTTTCCAGCAAACAGCAAGATTTTTTCCCAATCATCCAAATTTAATTGATGATGTTCTGTGAACACAAATTTATCCACATCCATTCCAACAGCAAACATGTGGTGAGACCATACTAAGAATCCTAATATACCAATTGAAAACATTGCGTAAACCATACCAATGTATCCGAATATTGTTTTACCACTAAATGTAGATACAACGTGACTAACAATTCCAAATGCAGGAATAATTAGAATATAAACTTCTGGGTGACCAAAGAATCCAATTCCTTATTATATAATTATTTTTCACCCAAGAATTATATAACCCAGCAAAGTTATATTAATCTACAATTAATCATATATATATTGTAGGAAATATAAACCTAACCGGCCTTTTATATATAATATGATATAATAAAAGAGGAATCCGACTGTACATTAAGCAGCATTTCAGCCACCCACCGGTGATGCAGTCTGTAGCGGTCTATTAGGAAACCGACGGTCTTGTCCAGGGAAGATTTTGACCGTTCCACCAGCATAGCTCTAGCATTTTATTGTTTTTTCCTAATAATTACACAATAAATTAAAGCAAAGAACTAGGGTTGTTGTATACTATTAGTATTCACTACCTAAGGTCTTAATTTGTTTTACATCTGCCCTAAGTAGCTTCATAGCTTACGGCTAAACCAAACACCCTGTTTTCCTATAAATTATATAGCTTTGTTAATTTGTTTTACCATATTAACTAATTCTAACCTAGTACTATCATTTAAATGATCTCCTTTGACTAGTCTAGAATAAATTAATTTTCATTTTAAATAGCTATCTTTCTTTTTAGTTATAAGGCTATATTCGTCAAAATAAGTAAATAAACCTTTACAATTTTTTAAACCATTTACCCTAAGTTCTCAAACATCTTGAGCAGAATGAGATACTACACAACCTTTAGCTAAATATTCGCTAAAAATATTCATAATATTTTCTAAAACAAATTTATTAGCCTCTCATTTCTGAGTCAATATGTATCTAAATCTAAAAGCAGAACTATTAGATAGTAAAGAACAAGAAAAACAACCTTCCCCATCTGTTATACCTGATATTCAACCATCTTTTAAAGAAGGAGTAACACAAATATCTAAAGGAGGTATAGTAGTAAGATTTTTTTTTAAAAGCTTTTCATTAAAATAGGAAAGAAAAATTAGGAATCTAGCTTTTCTTGTAGGAAATACAATATTCCCATTAAATAAAAGACAAATTAAAAATAAATTTTTAGCGTCCTGAACTACAAATCTATGTGTATTTTGTTTTTTAGATTGTTCAATTACTTTACCAAAGCCAAGATTATCCTTAATATAATTTAAACTTTGTACATCTGTAGTAGATTGTGTAATAACAAACGCTAAATCACCTCTTTTAGATAAAATGAAAGAACCTTCTCCTTCTGAAAATCCTATAAGTCATTCCAAAAATTTATTTGTAGGTTGTTTTATATTAGGATAGTACTCGATAAATTTAGAATAAAAAGGTGTAAAATCGAAAGTTTTGCTTTTTCTTCCCTGCTTCGCACCGGAGGGAGCGGAGCAAGGGAGGGCTGTTGTTAATATAGCCGACAAGCATATATAATTTGTTTCTCTTAAGAAAAGATGTTGATAAAGTATAGGATCACCACCACCAGCAGGATCATAGAAGCTTGTATTAAAATTTCTATCTGTAAGCAGCATAGTAATTGCCAAAAATTCTTGCTATACGAGACTACGTCCCATGAATACTAACTTAAAATAAGGGATCCTTCGGTTTCTTGCTCTGCACTCCCTCCTTGCTTCGCAAGAAGAAGAAGGAACGCGGAGCCTTTTCTTTCCCTGCTCCACTTCTTCTGCTTCGCAAGGGAAGGAAAGGAGCCGGAGCATAGCAGCATCCTTCTTACGTAGCATAGCGAAAAGCGATAAGCGCGTTGCATTCTTAAAAATATATTTAAATATATTTAGAGTATATACTCTTCTATTCACATAGAAGGTGGGAATATATCTTAATAATCTAAGTTGTAAAATTTATTTAAATGATCCCAAGTAAAATTAGTTCTTTTATCATTCATTTCTGATTTTATCTCTAAAACTTTTTCTATATTCTCTTTAGAATATTTAAATCTAGGCTCTGCATGAAATAGATTAATAATTTCTTTCCAATTTTTATAGTCTAAATATTTAGAACCAAATAAAGGAAATTCGTTTAAATAATTTACTAATCTTAAGTTAGTTTCTAGACTTGTAGTTCTAAGTCTATATTGAGGATGTAGTGTATTTTCTCTTGTATTTTTTATAGAAACATTTAAAAATTTAGCAATATTTGCTAAAAATAGTTCATTACTATAACCTAAATGATCTATTTGTCTTTGACTTAATTCAAATTTACATTCTATTTTAGGATACTTACCTGTCATAGAAGTTCTAACACTAAAATGACCATCAGATTCAATAATTCCAGATAACCATGCATCTTTACTTAAAGAATCAGTATTAAGAGGTAATTTACATAAATTTAAATTTGGCTTTTTATTATTAAGTCAATCAATTAATTTATAAAGAGAATTCATTTTAGGGGTTTTCATGTTACCATTTAACAAATTAACTAAATTTAAAATTCCTTTTTGATCATTAATATAGAAGATATAAGCATTTACACCTTTTTTACGTATTAATGAACCACATCCTAAATTTTTTTGTACTAGTAAAGCTAAAGGTAAATCTTTTAAATGAAATACTATTTGAATAGAAGGGTAGTTAAGTTTACCTTTAGGTGATCTTTCAGTTTTTGGAACAATAATTGTTCCATCACCTTCTATTAAACCAGTTAAATAACTTATAAATTTATAATTATTACTTGGATTTATCAATATACTATTACAACAAATTATCTCTGGCGTATATTCTCTGAGGATTATTAAATGATTCAAATCAAATAATTTTCCTGCTGATTGACTTTCTCCCTCCCATAGGCAAGGGACTGTAAAATTAAGAAAGTGTTTCCAGCAAATAGCCAAATTTAAAGCCGGCGCAATATTAAGTTTACCGGCTAATACAGGTAATGTCAATAATAATAATATAGCTGTGATAAATATTGCTCAAACAAATAATGGTAGTTTATGTAATGACATACCGTTAGTTCTCATGTTTAATGCTGTACTTATGAAATTTATTGCACCCAATAAAGAAGATATTCCAGCTAGGTGTAAGCTAAAAATAGCCAAATCAACTGAACCACCTGAGTGTGATTGTATACCGGCTAAAGGAGGATATCAAAAAATGAGTAAGCTAGTATTCCTCTGTCACTACCATAAAGGCAAGAGAGGTAGATTACTCTGTGCTTTCACACAGGATCGGACTATACCTTTATTCTTCACAAGTAAAATTTTTTGTAAACTGTTACTCTTTTGCACCTTTTGGATGGCGCTGCAAATCAGCGGAGTGGGCAGGCGCTACGGGCCTTACTCCGGAGTGCGAACGCAGAGAGTTATTTATAATCTGAAAATTTTTATCTAGTCGTATAGACCGAATATTACGCATTTGATTTCGTACTTTAGTTAAATATTCAAATCTAGCTTGTCCTGCTTTTATTTTATTGAAAGATCGTGCTCAGATTCGATATTCTAAAGATTTCATACCTTTCATGGTCTTATGATAGTATAAAATAATATTAGAAATATGTTTAGCATTAGTAGTACCAACTGTGAAGTAACTTTTTTTTTTTATAACTTTAATACCCAACAGATATCCTATAGAGTCTAAAACAATTTTATCTAATTTCTGAGTTATCTCAAAAGCATGAACAATTCGCCCTACGCTTTTGGTTACAAGATAGAAACTTCCTTCTGCTTCTGTAAAACCAACTAATCAAGATTTAGTCATAACAGTTTGTGCTTCAGCTAAACAACTTACATTATTATTAACTACATTTCAAGCAGGTGATATATAATTATCAGGTCGTACTTTACTTTTTAGTTTAGTTAGTAAAATGTGTTTATCTGCAGTTGATATAGAAGTGTCAGTTAAGATAAAAGCAGCTTGTTTAAAAAGATCATAATTATAATGTTTACTTGTTAGTAGAGGATATTTATCAAAAAGAGGAATAATGTGTTGAATTATTTTTTTAACATCTCGTAATCGATACTCAGCCATTTCATCAGCACATACAGATACTTTACCTACACCAAGTTTTGATTTGATATGATAAAGAAGTCTTAAATTATATGTACTTTGACCTATTTTAAAGTTAAGTATTCATTTATTAGGAAGATGTTCACTGAAATGAAAAGTACCATCACCGTCTGTTACTCCAACTAATCATTGTTCAAATTCAATATTTGTATTCTTTTTGTTAACTATTCTACTAGAGAATACTTCACGTGTAGTCTCTGATGAATCAGACAAATTATTGCTGACTCAGGCGGATTGTCCCCGTGTCATTGACATTATTACTACAGAAATAGCGTTATATATCCTGCCTAATTTACCAAATGGTACGGAGGCTCAGCCTTCGCAGGTAAGGATAATAATTAGCCCTGATAGTATTCAATTTCATGCTAAAAGGCTAGAGGAGTTTCCCGCATCGAGTGAAGTTTTTATGTCTATCGTTAATACAAACATAATGATAGACAAGGACAGCATATCATTTACTGTCCATCCTGTACCGGCTCCATTCTCAACTAAAGCACTCATAAGAAGTAATAATAAAGAAGGTGGTAATAACCAAAATGACACATTGTTTAGTCTAGGGAATGCCATATCAGGGGCTCCACAATGTACTGGTAAAAAATAATTACCAAATCCACCTACTAGACCAGGCATAACCATAAAGAAGATCATTATAAATGCATGAGCTGATATTATAACGTTAAATAGCTGATGATCTCCTGATAAAAATTGAACACCTGGAGCAGATAATTCTAATCTTATTAGTACGGAGAATGCAGTACCTATCATACCTGCAAAAACTGCAAATATAAGATAAAGTGTACCTATTTCTTTAGCATTGGTAGAATTTAATCAATACAAAGTTTTTTTTTATTAAGTGCACAATATTCGGCATTTTTATTTATTTAACAATCTAAAACGCCATATATTCCACCACAGAATATATGGCCCTATTTATTTTAAGTTTTATTATTTTAACTCTTATAATCTCTCTATAAAGTATAATACAGTAAATATGGTGAGTGGTTAGATACCGCTCCATGTGCTTCTTCTTCCTCCTGTACCCAGCAAGAAGGAGGGAGGAAGCTGCGTAAGATTATGATACGCGTAGCACTCAAAGTTTTGGCTCCCTCTCTGAGTAACTGCGTAGCCCTTTTACTACTTACTTCGCTAGATAGATAGCGAAGCTAGTTACTTAAGCAAGCGACGTAATCCTTCATTTTGTTGAGTGCGGAGCAGTTTCACTCCTTTGCTAACGAATCTATGGCCCTTACTAAATAAGGAAGGATGGAAAGCCTTGTTACCATGATCTGCTGAGCTGAAATGAGATGCTAACTTTATATAAATTTAAGAAAACTCAGCTTCTATGCACACTGTTTTTTTAATTTTTTTTTTTTATTAAAAATCTATTTTATAGAAGAATAATCTTAAGTATTTATATATTAAGAAAATTATAGTATATAATAGTAATAAGCCTAGCTACCCAAAGAATAGCTTGCTTATTTTGAAGCGTTGCTTAATTAATTTCTTTTTTTTTTAAAAAAAAAAGGAGGGGTGCGGAGCAAGGAAGCAGCAAGATACTTCTTTGATAATGAGTAAAGTAATCTACACTTAATTTAAGATATTATGCTAAGATCTAAGAGGTATAAAATAAATATAACTTAATCTCAACTGAAATTTTGAAATCGGAATGAGGGTGATTCGAACACCCAAGAGTGTTAACTCCAGCAATTAGCAATTGCCTTATCTTACCAATGAAAACCATTCCTTATAAATTTTAATTTTTTATTTACTCTTATTTTATCGACTTATAAAAACTAGTGAAGCAATGTATGCTTAATTTTTAAGATTTAGATATCTATTTTTGATCACTCCTTCCCCTCATGCGGAAGAAGCATGGAAACCCCTCCCTTCTTCTTAGGATAAAGAAAGGGAGGGAGGAACACTCTTATATACTGAACATCAACTAATCTGGACGGTCGGACAAAGGGTTATCTTCTTCGCTTAATATATAATTTCTGCTTCGCTAATTTGCTGCAAGATAGTAAAGGCAGCAAAGGAGAAGCTAACTTATAAAACAGGAACTTAGATATTAAAATAAGATAAAAAGAGAGCTGATTACCTTACCATATAATTATAACTTTATTTATGAAGGTTTGAAGCATCATAAATATCTAGCTCTTTTTTTTTTGGTTGCTTCTTCGAAGCACTATTATTAAGTTAGTAATAATCTACGTACTAGAGTTTTAGAATTATACTGTACTGATCTTCTTACCCTTAACCTAAACTAGAAGGTAAAATAATAGCAACGATTTATATTGGTTGCTGCGGAGCATGCATAGCTGCTGTGCTTACGTTAAAGCTAAAATTGGTTGCTAACTACTACTAGACATTATAAGGATAATAATTAAAAGAAACTAGCTGGAGCAGATATAGTAGCGAATATTTAATATAGCAAAATAGAAAGCAGTTCCCTTCATGCGCTCCTAGCACGAAATCCAAAGATTAACTATTTTGCTTCAGTAAGCTTCATCAGATATTGTGTACTAGCTAGTAGCGATGAGGGTAAAAAAAATTTTTTTTCTTCCCTAGCTCCGCAACCGCAGGGAAATCTGCTTCTTGCTGATTGGAACAGAAGCAAGGAGCCTCACTTTCTTCGAAGCAGAGCGGAGCTTCACATTTTTTTTATAAAGAGGAGCGCTGCATCCTTAGAAAGGAGCTTTGTTTACGTATTTTTTTTAATATTAAATAATTATAAGTGATCCTTATCAGAATTGAACTGATGCTAGCTTTGTGAAAGAAGGCTGTACTACCACTATACCAAAGGACCAAATTAATTTATCATATTTAAAATATTTTATTTTTTTTTCCTTAATTATTCTAATCTTTAAAGTAATTAATGGAAATATTAGCAGCCTGCTCCGCTGCTTCACGCTGCCAGGGCTGTGCTGCTGCGTAGAGGAGCAATACTTAATACTTAATAGTACGTTTAGTTTGAAAAATGATAACCATTGACAAGTTGAACTGCTACACACCAAGCATATTGCTAAGATATAATGCTTACAGAGCTAAAATAACGAAAATTTACAGAAAGCTAGAAATAGGTGATGATAAAGTAATATTTTTTTATTTAGGGTGATTGCGAAGCAGCGCATTATTCTTCTCTTAAGAGAAGAAGTTAAAATAATTAATATAAGAAAGAAAGTAGACCTGATATAACTTAGTTAGGAAACTTAGCTATACCTTCATTTAAATTAATAATAAGTTAAATTAATACACCGCTATTGAGAACGCAGCTTTTAGCTTTTGATAAGAATCAATTATAAGTAGCCTCCTCCCTTCCTCTGCTGGGAACAGAAGCAAGGGACCCTTCTTCTTGCTCCGCAAGGAGCAGGGAGCGAAGCAGAAGAAAGGAAGGGAAAAACTATATTTAACGTTAACACTGGTGATTAGTAGCGGAGTAGATGCTAGGTATAAGAGGAGAAAGCTAAAAGCGTTATTATTTGTTATAAATTCTAAACTTTAAGGATGATTTATAACAAATAAAGAAATTAATTTATAATAAAAATAATAATTTTTAATGACTATACTTTTTTTCCAAATTTATCATTTTATAAAGTATTAATATAAATTTAATTAATTAAATTTAAAAAAAAATATGAATTTATATAAAAATAAAATATAAGTTTTTGCGAGATTAGGACTTGAACCTAAACCGTAAGCTAATGAGGCTTTCATGCTAACCATTACAATATCTCGCATACCTTTAATTTATAATATACTTTATTAAAATATCTGTGCCTGCGTAGCCGCAGCCAACCCCTCTAGCTCAGCAACAAGAGGGGAGGCTACCTTTAAAAAAAAATTTAAGTAGTGGTAAGGCTGGCACCATAGCTGAGTAGATAAAAAGATGAATTGCTTGTAAGCTTGGAGGATTTTAACTTGGAAGCTAGAAGCTTGAAGTAGAGAAGATTGGTATATTGGTAAAAGAGAAGCAGTGCTACTACTATCTTTTTACTATGTAATTTTTGGAGTAAAGAAATTCATAAATACTATTATTAATAGGAAGAAGAGCTAAAAATTAAGAACTAATTTCTACACTACGCTGCTTCGAAGAAGCAGCAGGGAAAGGTTAAAAATAACTAATTCCCTTGCAAAGCTAGGGCTCCCTTAGGGAAGGAGGGAGAAGCACCTTTTTAAATACATCCAAAGGAATAATAATTTAGAAAGGAGCTGATTAGATAATTAAGCATAAAAATTTATCCTAGCTGGATTATAACTAAATTTTTTTATTAAATATATAGACGCTTACTAGTTTATATTTTATTAATTATAATTGGAATAGTAATAAAAGAACAATTTAGAGTTAGAAAAAGTGAATATCTTTAAGCTTAGCTTACAGGTTGATTCTTTTTATTAAACTATACTATTTTATTTTTAAATCATACGAACAAAGAGACTTGAACTCTTAAGGAATTACTTCCACTCCTGCTTAAGAGGAGATTGTTTACCAATTTCAACATGTTCGTTTAGAACGTAAAATAATTATTTAATTAAAAAAAACAATATAAAGGCAAATCAGCCTACTAATACTTTTTTTTTTCTTAGAATAAGAAGCAGGCGAAGCAGGGCTCCTAGCTTAGATCGCTTCACACCTTACTCTGCAAGCTAGCTCTAGTAACCATTCAGGCTTCTCAGCAGCAACCAAAGGAATGATAACTAAGGTAGCACCCTCATTCTTCTTAAAAAAAAAAGATTAATTTAATAAATCAGGTGGGTTGCGAAGCTAGAAAGATCTGCGCTGCGCGCTGCTTTCCGAAGGAAGAAGAAGCATCGTGGGATGAGTTTTATTTATTAAATATAACTTTAATATTCTTCTCTTTCTTTTATAAATTAAAAAATTTAAAGTTATATTTTTTTTTTAATTAAAATTAATTTTATAGTAAAGGCCTTAAGAGGATTTGAACCTCTGTAAAAAGTATTAACAGTACTTCGCTTAAACCACTCAGCCATAAGACCTTAAATAAAGTGTTTTTTCTTGATTACCTCAGCAACCTGAGGAGGGCTGCTTGCTGCGCAGCTCAAATTTAATTATTTTATTATTTTACTATTTTAGCTAGTATTCCTATCTCACTTGCTCCGCAGGAGTAGGGAGCGGAGATAAAATTATATTTATTTACAAATATAAGATTTTTATTAAACTAATACCGAAGAAAGGTGATTCTAGAATCGCTTACGCACGGATGCTGATTTATTTATAATCCTCTTTAACTGTAGTTGGAACACCTTCTTATTTAATATTTATTGATATTGCTTTTTAAATATATGATATGTAGATTAGATAATATATCATATAAATTTATATCATTTTTACAATAAATCTCTTTTTTTTTTAATTTATTATAGGCGCCTCATTCTTCCCTTGCTTCTTTTCTTCGAAGAAGCAGATGAAGAAGCAAGCGAGGGAAACCAGCAGCCCTCCCCTATAAACGGATAACCTTCAGGTTATTAGGAATATGATTCAGGTAAGGCTAACTTTCTTTATAGCTACTAATAATAGCGAGATCAGTTATAAAAAAAAAATTAAAAAGGATTTACCTTAATTTTTTAAAATAGACTCCTCCCATAGCTAGGCTGAGCGCTGAACAGTGAGGGATTAAAAAATTAATATAGTAAAATACTTTTAAAGGATATAGAAAGTATTTATCTTATATTTTATATTTTATATTATAAAAATTTTCGTGATAGGCGCGACTCGAACACGCTAACTCTCCCACCCAAAAGGAGTAACCATCCAGTTGGTATTCTACCACTTTAAATTAAATATCTTATCTTAATTAATGTTAAAGCTCATTCATACGGAAAATTTGCCTCCTAAGGAAGGATCGCGGAGCAACAGAGGGTACTATAGTATAAAGTGCTATATTATAAGCTAAATAGATATACAAACACCACCTCATTGCACTGAAAGCTGAAAGCAGAAAACATAAATTAGCCTACCTTTGTATGAGTGCGCAGCTGCAGCAAAAACGCTCAGCGCTGATAAGCCCTTAATAAACTAATACGGTACATTGCAGTGAGTGATGAGTGTGCGGTTCCCTAGCTTGCGCAGCTGCGCAGGGAAGGGAACTTTATTTATTGATATAAAATTAAAAATAATATTTTAGTTATTATAAGTACTTATAAGTCTATTTTATTACGAATAATCAGATTCGAACTGATGATATCTACTTGGAAGGTAGAGGTTATAGCCACTTAACTATACTCGTATTAATTAAATTTATATAAAAACCTTTTGCTGCTGCTTCCTTCCCTTCTTCGAAGCAAGCGAGGGAAAGGATGTTCGCTGCGCAATATATATGTATACCTAGATATTGCTTCCCTTGCGCAAGCGAGGGAAGGAAAATATAATTTAAAAATATAAATGTTAAATACCTTAACATTAAAGAGAAAAAAAAAAGTTATTAATAATAAAATAATTCTATCTCTTCTCTTTTAATAATTTTAATTATAATAATTAAAATCTATAATTTAATTAAAAACAACATTAGCTAAATATAAAAAATAATTTACTTACGCTGCTCTCCTATAGAGAGTGAGTACTAATAGTAGATAGGATGTGGCTGAGCGGGAATAAAAATTATACACTTAAAAAGCCTAGCTATAAGCATGAAGAGATCTTAGTACATCTTTTAGTCAAAGAAAAAAAGTAAATAAAAGATGAATATTATAATTTTTCCTAATGAAGCACCTAATATTCCAGGTAGCTGGTTAAACAAGTTCCTCTTTTTTTGCTGCTTCTTCTTCTTCGAAGAAGCCGAAGGAGGGGCAAGCTGCGCAGGAGATAATTTTCTATAATGAGTGTAATTGAATCTTAATCGCTGTAACCTCTTTATAAGAAAGCAGCCCCACCCTGCTAAGAAGAAAGCGAGGGAAGGGGGAGTACAATAATAACTAAAAAGTACTCATTTCCATTGATTTGTGGAACTGCTTAAGGAGCTAGAAACAGGATAAGTTGTAATAATAAAAATAATAATGATTAACCTTTGCACACTCATAATAAAACAACAAGCAAACCGCTCATAAAGTTAGTAAAACGAAGCAGGTTCATTACTGCAGATAAGAAAAACTCATCCTGCTAATACAAATGAGGGGTAGCTGTCTACTGCGTTATCAGTGGCTGCACCTCCGCAGCGGGAATATAAAACACCTAGATTGCTAAGGAAGAAGTAATAGCATAAATTATTTAATAAATCAACCGCTGCTTATCATTTAACATAGTTATACTTCCCTTGCGCAAGCGAAGGAAGAAAGCTAATATCGCTTCTTATCAGAGAAAAAATAGGTCCACTAATCGAAGTAAAGGTTAATTTTGACCTTCGCTGCACGTAACTTTATCTGTTAATTAAATAAAAATAACTTTATTAATTTAATAAAAAAAAAAAAGAATAAACTAAACTAAATAATATTATTATAATGCTGCACAGCTAGGTGAAAATGTTGTGCGCGGCTCCGCAAGTTAAGCACCCTTTGTTAATCGTAGTGCTACTTCTAACCAGATGATTGCTCCGCACTCACTAATTTTAGTTCCTCCTCCTCCCAAATGGAAGAGCTTGGCGCTTCTTGCGAAGCAGAAGCAGCTTGGGAGGGTGCGGAAGCAGCTAGGGAGCAGGAAGCTGCAAGCAGTAAGTGCAGGGTTTTTTATTTTATAATTTTAACCCTCCCCTTCTTATGCTTCGCTCCCTCCGGTGCGGAGCAAGAAGAAGGAGAAAAGAAGGAGGGCGCCTATAACTTTATTTTCTTTTGGATTCGAACCAAAATTTGCACTTTAGAAGAATGCAGTTCTAACCAATTAAACTAAGAAAATTTAAATTTGATTTTAATAATTATTTTAAATATTCATTTTATAAAATTATATAATCCACTCTTCTTTTAATTTTTAATACTAGCAACTCATGTGCAGCGCTTCTTAGAAGCCCAAGATTATCGCTACGCTTGCAAAGGGAAAAATAATGCGTCCATCACTGATTAGCTCTCCCCTGCGCAGCGCAGGGAGTTAAGCATTAACTAATTAGATTAATAAATGTATTACTTTATCTCTGCGCTACGGAAAAGCAATTATCAGATATAGTATTCAATACTAATTTATAATGCATAAATTAAGTTGATAAATGGTATATTTACAAACAAAAAAGAAAATACAATAATAAATTTAATATTAAAATTATAGAGTTAAGAAGGAATTGAACCCTAAAAGTTAGACTTTGCAGGTCTACTACAGAAAACCATCTGTAACTTAACTCTTTTATATAAAATTTTTATTTAAATTACCAATAAACTATTATGAAAAAGAGTATCACTTTGCTCCGCGCTGCGTATAGCGATTGGCGTTTGGCTAGAGCGTTTGGCAAAGCTTGCTCCACCCAATCACACCCCGCTCCTTTCTGCGAAGGAGCCTTATCTTATATTAAATTTTAAAGGATAACTTAGATGTTATTTAGTTAAAGTTATTCAGCCAGACAATCTTACTTTAATTTCATCCTTCCCCAGTGCTAATGAAGGAAAGCTAAAGAGAGTGTTTAAGTTAAAAATAATTTTTTTTATTTAATAAATTATTCTACTTTTAATTTTTTTATTTTTTTTTTTAATTTTTATTTTTTTTTGGTTTTTAATTTTTTTTTTAAAAGAAAGAAGGTTAAATTCTTTTAAGTTATAAGAGATTAAATTAATCCATCTAATTTTTAATTTAATATAAAGCTGCGCTTAATAATAGATTTCAAGCATCTAAACATCTGCAGCAGTTCATTTTTTAGAAAGGACAGTAACTAGCCTCGAATCACTGCATCTTTAGGATTGAGCGTTTGCAGATAAAAATCGATACACTCAGCTATGCATAGGAATACTTACTCCTTTTATTTTACAGACCGGTAAAGCATAAAATTTTATTTAAAAAAATATATAGTTTAGCCATATTTTGCTGATTAGCTAGTATTAGGTTTCTTAAAAAAATTTAATTTTTTTTTAATAAAGATTTATACCTGTTGATTGGTACTATATTTTATTGATAAATTTTTTATCATCTAAAATCTTACTCATCCATAGTCCTAGTAGTCGCGTTAATCGCATTAAAGGATATGCTGCGCTGCTGCGCTGCAGAAGAAATCTGATTATATATTGGTAACTTGGAATATAGGTTGAAGAGTATTTTTTTAAATCTTATAAGTTACCGATTGAAGTATAATAGTCAGCTGAGTGAACAACTTACTTTAATTCTACATAACTCTTACAACTTTATGGTATAGTTAATTTATTACGAGCATGCTTTTTTTTGCTCTGCGGAGCTGCAGCAGGATGTACCTATAAAAAATATTTAATATTTTTACATGCATGAATAAATAGATAAAATGATAGGGCTGTAGTAACTGCCGCTCTACCAGCACTCTGTTTGCAAACACTAGTCTCTCACTCCGACGCTTCTTCAACGAAGAAGCAGAGGTAATATATAACTTACATAATTAATAATTATATCTCTCTTCTCTTAAATTGCAATTTTATCTAATTTAGTTTGATTAAATAAAATACTATATAACTGAATTAGGTAAAGATTTTAAAAATTAAAAAATCTTTTTAAGATACCCTGGTTATTTCATTTATGTTATAGTTTTATTCTATAATTTGATTATTTATTATCTGCAGAAATAGATCTTTTTATGGGACACCATTTTTATAAATATTATTTTTAATATGCCTCAATTTATACCGTTTTCTTTTTTAAATCAAATAATCTTTTCATTTACAGTATTATTAATTTTAGTTTATATATTATCAAAATATATCCTTCCATTATTTACATTATTACAAGTAGTTAGAATTTATATAACAAAATTAAGTAATAAAAATTAATAAAAAAAAAAATCTGTCATAGTAATATAGTAGTATACGCACCCTCAAAATAAATTTTTTCTTTAATAATATCTAAAATTTATTCTACTGTTTTATCTTGTAGTTTCTAAAATAAGTATTATTATATCTTTAAATATAGGGTAAAGAAATGTAATAAAGATTCACAGTCTTATTACTTTAATTGGTGTTCTTCTTTTTGAAAATTGAAGAGCAATATTATTAGATGTTAAATTTATAATAATAGTGTAAAATTTTTCTATAGTAGTTGTACCTTTAGCCTTTAGAAAATACACTTCACTTTGTGAGGAATAAATAAATTATTATATTTTCTTTAAGATTAAATCTATCTATTAATAATCTCCTTATAAAAAGCTAAAAAAACTATTCTATAAATTAAATAAATCTTGTACTTCAAAGTTAAATAATTTTCCACTACAATATTAATTGATCAATATTACAGAAATTAATCTCTTTTACACTTAAAATAAAAAAAAAAATAGAGGAGATAAAGATGGATTAAATATGTTAGTAAAAGCCAATGTTGAAAATACTGTTTTAGTAATTGTAGAAAAATTATAGAAAGGTGAATAATCATTAATAACTTAACTAAAAACACCTATATTTTCTAAATAAAGCAACTCACATAATGTAGGAAAAATCTGATCTAATGAAAGTAAACTTTTTATTCTTAAATTTTTTAAAATAAAGGCTAATAATCTTAAAGATAAATTTCTCTTTTAGATAAAGATCTTCCCTTCGGCTCCCTTCTTTGCGAAGCAAGAAGTGAATTTAATCCAATTTTCTAAAATAGATCATCAAATCTTAAAATATAATTAAAGAAAAGAATTCATTGTATTGATGAAAAACGCTAGGCTAATAAATAAGAATATAAAAATGAAGAATTTTAATAAAATATATATCTTTTTAAAATATTTAATAAATGATCAATAAATGATCAATATTTAAAATTTTCATCTGTCCTGTACATTCTAACAGATTAGAAGCAAGCAGCAACAACCTTAGCTATTTTTAGATCTAGCTTTGCTTGCTGCTCAGCACTAACTACTGTGGGCTGAAAAGGCTACCACTACTGCACTACTGCTATTATAAGGATGAGTAGGGACTGCTCATGCTGCCAAGCAGCCTGCTTAACCTCAAACTATACTGCTACACCTGCACCTTCCCTTTCCCTTCTTCGAAGAAGGGAGGAGTAATGGCTACGCTCTGAACGCACCTCCTTATTACGGAGGCGCTGCTTCTTGCAAAGCAAAAGCAGCCTAAAGAGAGGTGTTAAACGTAGAAGATGGTTTGCTAAAGCTTAGCAGTACCGTAGTACTCCCTTTTTTTATTTGTAAGTAACAACCTTTAACATCAAGTTTATTTATAAATTAGTACTGCTAAACTTAATACTTTACAGTAAGCTCATTTGCAGCCTAACTAGAAATGTTCTATTTCTTAATTTACGGTTTTAGACTTTTTACGATTACGATCTGATAATTTTTTTAATTTAATACTTCATTTCATAATACTCTTTTTTTTATTTTAATTAATAAGTAAAAAGATCCGTTTTTTAGTATCTAGGGGTTAGATTCTTGCTTGATATACATTCAGCACTTATCTATTATGTTTGTGGCTACCCAACTATGCGTTCCTAAATTATTACCTTTTTATATTTAAAATTTCCTTCTTACCCTAAAATATTTTAACACTTTAGGGGCTAACAAATAATAAATAATAAATAAAAAAAAGATGCTTTGCTTGCTGCTCAGCCTTCCTCAATTTTATTTAAATTGAGTCCATTATAATAAAGTAAAAACAATTGGTACACTAGAGAAACACAGCCTATTGATCCTTTCGTACTAGAAGGTCTGCCCCTTTTTACTACTTATCTCTTCAGAAGATAGGGACCATACTGACTCACGTCGTATTAAACCCAACTCGCGTACCCTTTTAATCGGCGAACAGCCGAACCCTTCCAAGCTTCTTCCCCCGGAGGATAGGATGAGTCGACATCGAGGTGCCAAACCACCGAGACAATGTGTACTCTCGTCGGTGATCAGCCTGTTATCCCTAGCGTAACTTTTATTTATTGATCCCCGTCTATTCCATACTATAGCGAGGGGTCACTATGCCCTACTTACGTATCTGTGCGACTTATAGGTCTTTCAGTTAGGCATGCTTTCCGCCATTAAACTCTGCGCGACCCTTCACTGGTCGATTGACCTCCATTCAATGTCTAGCCATACCTTTAATAACTTTTATGTTAATTGTTTTTTAATTTTTTTTCAATTTTAATTTTATTTTTTAAAGTTATTGTTTTTTTATAAATGTGTTATAATTTTACAATAATTTTTTTTAATTTTTCATAGTCCCCCATCCCCCCATTTTACATTAATATATAAAATAATTTAGTCTTCCATTCATAAAAATAGAATAAAGAAGATATGGGAGAAAAATTTTAAAGATTTTCCTTTATGAAAAAGGTGGATTACTAAGTTTCTTTATTTTCTTAATTAAAAATTAATTAAGTATTTCCCCCTCTTAAATTAAATTTATTAAATTTAAAAAAAGTGGGAGAAATTATTTGTGAAAAATTTGAATATATAAAAATTTTAGCTTTGCTTAAATAAGTTCTCTGCTGGCGGACTGAAAATTTTAAGTTAAATACTTCTTCTCCTTACTACGCAGCAGTAAACGACAGTCTTTTTTTAGACTATCTCCTTAGTCTTAAATAAAAAAATAAGACTTGTTTTGATAATTTTAATAGATAATATATTATATATTACATATTAATTGTTGTGGAAAAATTTGGATGTACTTTGCTACTCTATTAAAGACGACCGCCCCAGTCAAACTGCCAATTAGTCAACTCTCCCTTTTTGTTCGTATAAAATACAAATAAGGTAAACATAAACCCAACCTTAACTATAAGGTTTCCAGAAGTCTATCGACATCCCTATTTTCTATCTGAAAAGGCTGTTCTAGATTTACATGATAACTAACTACAGTAGAAGCTGCATAGGGTCTTCCCGTCCCTCTGAAGATAACCCGCATCTTCACGGGTAATTCAATTTCACTGAGCAAGTTGTAGAGACAGTGAGACCATCGTTACATTATTGATACCGGACCGCATTTAACGGCCAACTTATTTTGCTACCTTAGGATCCTCAAGGTTAAGACCGCTATTAACCAGACTTTCAATTAGTCACATTTCACTATGACCGCTCTTATGTTAATGGCATTGGGCAAATTTCATCCAGTATACTATGATATTCATCATTGCACTGAATTGTGTTTTTAGTAAACAGTCGGGGCCTCCGATTCTGTGCCACCACCTTATATAAATTATCTATAGATCAGCTTAAATGTTTAGCCTCCTCAACTCCTTAAATAACAGGCTAGGCCTTGCTATACAAGAAGGATAAGAGGAGTGAAAAATTATAGTAAATATATAAGAGGTACCTCTTATCGTCAAACTTATGAGGTAATCTTGCCGAGTTCCTTAACAACTTTTAGCTCAAACGCCTTAGTATACTCTACCTACGAACCTGTGTCGGTTTAGGGTACGGTAGTAAATAAAATTAATTAATAAAACAGTCACCCTTGCTTTCTTCGAAGAAAGCAGTGCCCCAACAAAATAACTATATATTTTATTGTTTTTTTAACTTATTAAATTTTATTAATATAATATTATTATTAAATATTAATTTCCTGGTCCATTAATTTGTAATTATGATAGGACTTTCTATTATTTACTCATCAGCCATAACTTTGGTTAGGGTCCTTAGAGGCCGCATTAACACTATTATGTAACCCTTTCGTTTTCGGCGAGAAGTTAATATCTTCTTTTACGTTACTCATGTCAGCATTCTCTCTTCAGTTGCCTCTATAAATAATGAAACACTATTTTTTCAATAGATTGACTGAATGTTCTACTACCTAGATAAAGAATAAAATAAAAATAATATTTTATTCTATACCAACACGATATCGGTTGATTGTTTAAGACCCGTTAAATTTTCGGCGCTACAGTCTTTCTGCTGATGCGTTGTTACATACGATCATTATAAGTAGCGACTACCAGGCTCACTTAACAGCTGTACTCGATTATGCTACGTCCTTAATTTCACTTAACAATCATTTGGGACCTTGATCTGTGTTCTCGGCTGTTTCCGTCTTGACTATTCAACTTAGCATGAATAGTCTGAATATCTACTATCAATTTATGTAATTCCGAGATTCGCCTCCAAAGGTAAGAGTTCTACGTCCCCGCATCCTAAACGCCAAAGAGGTACGATGCAGTAAAAATAATTTACTACACACTAAACCTAATTCTTGTTGGGAGTTGCCTTTCTGTACCTCCATAAATCTATATATGTAGATGTCATACTTAAATATGTTTCGGTAGAAAACCAGATAGCACGAGGTCAGATTGGCATTTCACCGCTTACTTGAACTCATCGGAGAATTATGCAACATTCACCCGTTCGATCAATTATAATCTGGTCCAAGTAAGATCACCTCGCTTCGGGTCTAATAGAAGTAACTTATCCATCACTATATTTATATAGTCCAGTCGCTTTCGCTAGGGCTTTTAACCTTGCTACTCCTATTAACTTGCTGACCCATTATGCAAAAGGTACGCCGTCATTCATTAATCTTTATTTAAAGTAGAATTTCGACTGCTTATAGAGTTACTAATTCAATATTATTTCAAACTCAAATTTGTGCGCGCTTTGCAGCCACGAGTAAATTTAAGATTTTTGGTATAACAACCTATTTTTCTTTCAAAACATTTCCTTTACAGTACTTTTTCACTATCACTAAATTTATAATACTTAGCCTTAGAGGATGGTTCCCCTTTATTCCAACAAGTTATCTCTCGTCGTACTTTTTTATTTTATAATTAATTTACTTATAAATTTACAGGACTTACTTATATTTTCACCTATTTTTGAACTAAATTAATTTTTATTTTTTTTTTAATTAATTATGTTAATAAAAATTAGAAATTTTTATTATTTTAATTTATAAGTAAATTAGGCTAATCCGATTTCACTCACCATTACTTTCGGAGTCTCGGTTGATTTCCTTTCCTTTCCTTAATAAAATGTTTTACTTCAGGAAGTATTTAATAGTTAAGGTTTACCTTAGGATCGCTTTCCTAGTTTAAAAAATATAATAAATATTTTTAGAAAGCATTTGGCATGATAACCTCCTTTTATATAAATTTGATAGTTATCCTTAATAACCCCTTTAAAATACTTTGATGTTATAACAATATTGTCATCGATCCTTTTAATAATGAATATTTTTAATTGTATCATTATTTTATTATTATGTTATATAATCACCAATAGCCTATCTTAGTCTGCAGAAGAAGTACCGTGTGTAGCCCACATGCTATATAGCATGTAACTATCAACCTTATTTTGTTACTCCATTTTCAGTAAAAATAGATAAAAAGATAGTCCTGCATGCTTCGCAAGGAACCCAAAAAAGAAGGTAAGGTACACATAGTTAGTGATGTACTAATAATTAGTAAATAGTCAATAGTATCTAGTCTATAGTTAATAGTAAATAGTTTATAGTTAATAGTATAACTAGTGAGTGCGGCGCAGGATAAAAATAAGAGATGATGATAGGATGAAAGCACATTAACCATCTCCTATTACTAGTAAAAATGCTAAAGCTAAAGAGAGCTAATCAAGCTTAGTAATCTAAAAAGATAAGCAATAGTAGCATAAAATGAGCGTAACTATATG